TAACCAGATACTTGGCTTATGAATGGGATTTCGAGTCCCAGTCGAAGGATTTGAAGTCCTTTGGGAACAAAGAAAGGATGGGATTTTGAGCCCCCCCCCCCGTGTGTTTGATGAGACACCAAGCAACCAACTACTAAGATTTTTGGTTCATTTCATTTACATTCGACTTTTTGATTTGGTAGGAATCACGTTCCTATCTCAGTCGTCCTTTTTTGTTTATTTTTTCCCTTTTCTCTATCTTCTGTATCTGTAAGACTATTCCTTGAGTTTTGGGTCTCGCTCCAAAGCTTTCGGATGTTAATGTTAGGATTTGCCGTCCCAGTCTTGGTTCGGAAAGACAAGAAGGAAAAGGTGGGACTTACTGCCTCACATATCTCTGCAGTAGGACCCACCCGTCTCTCGAGTCGGAGAGACATTTCCAGTGCTACCTCACTCGAGAAGACAAGCATAGAAGTCGACCAGGTAAAAACTTTGGGTTCCATTGGTGAGAAGCGATAAGTCGGGAGACTTCTCTCAGAAAAGCGAGACCTCTGGACGCCTCGCGTAGGATTCGAACCTCCGTACTACGCGGTACTATATTTTGAGTCTAGTATGTCTACCCCTCTTTCGAGGCAGGGAAACGCGGCGCGGCAGAGTTACGCTCACCAATCCTATTATACGAGTCTATCTCTATGCCTGTCAACTGCTGAACCGAATTTTTACCTATTTTTCACCAAATTTACTAACTGGGAGACTCCACCCAGGTCAGGTTTAGACGAGGTACCTGGACCTTTTTTTTCATTACTCATTGGTTCTTCATGGAGTGGTAAGGTTCCACTTCATACTGACGACGGCCAAGGGTTCGAATCTATTTTCGCCCGCAATCAATCATCCCTAAAGGGGTGGTTGATTCCCTCTCCCTACAGAGAATCTTTTTTCACGGACTGACAAGCCCACGCCTGCCTCGTAAGCAAATATTTCTTTCAGTATCAAGAAAATAATACCATATGAAGATGCGGAAGAGATAGGCATTCCCTTTCCGCCTAAATACTTGCGTAACTACTTGGATGTAGCAGCATGGGTTGTTACTGTCCAACCCCAGCTGCGCATCGCGCGGAAATACTTATATCTCCTCCGGAGTAGACGGGTGATCATTTTCCTAGCAAGTGATTCCGGGTGCGAAAAGACAAATACAAGCTAGATAGGAGAATGTCAGGATCAATTACCGAAGAAGATATAACTATTTCGTAAGTTTTCGTAAGTTGCAGAGACAGACTAGTTGGGACGGCAGAACCGGCTTCTAAGAAAAATCATTCGAGAAAAAGAAGTTCGCGCCACAAGAAGAGAAGTGAATCTAGAATAAAGTATTCCGTGTGATCCCGATAATGGGATCTATTAATATACCCGATAGGATTGATGCTAGTGCACGAATGATCGTAGCTATTTCAATAGAACTTTTTGAAATTGAAATTGATGGAGAAACTAATGAATTTCGTGTAGAAGTTGTGGATGCATCGCTCCTCCCATTCTTCCCAGTGAACATTAATTTAATTATTTTAAGGTAATAGTAGATAGAAATTACACTTGTAACGAGCGCTACCAGAACTGATGGGTACGAACCAGCTTTCCATCCATGCCAAAAGAGATAGAGTTTACCAAAAAAACCGGATGGTGGAGGGATACCCCCTAGGGATGGTGAACGTAAAACCGGAGAGAATGTTAGAACAGGATCCTTCATGTATAATCCCGCGTAATCCCTAATATTATCAGTTCCGGTTCGTAAACCGAATGAGGTGATACGAGCAAAAGTTCCCAGATTCATGAGTATATAAATAAACGTATAAGTTATCATACTTGCGTAACCGTTCTCCGGGTCTGCAGCAAGTACTCCAATCATAATATATCCAATTTGGCTTATAGAGGGATAAGCTAGCATACGTTTCATACTTATTTGAGTAATGGCAATTAGATTTCCTAATATCATGCTAGAAGTAGCTAATAATCCTACCACGATATGCCACTCATTAGATAAATATGGAAAAGTTAGACCGAAGAGTCGCGTAAATAAAGCTGGAGCTGCTACTTTGGAGGTAACGGAGAAAAAAGCAACGACTGGTATAGGAGAGTCAGAGTCGAAAAGAAGATTTCCGATCTTTCCGCTCATTCAGAACCGTGCATGAAATTCTTACTTCACACGGCTCTTGGTTCATAAGAGATTCACAACTGATATTGCTCCCAGAACCTTCCTCGTGTATGTTTCAAACCCATTCTTCCTTGAAGAATTCATAATCATTCAATATGGGGACTAATTGTTAACTTCTCGAGGAATCCCTCATCATTTGTTTGGATTACCCACCAGCAGTTTCGTCTCGAATTCTTTCTTGCTTGTTTACCCTTCTTCATTTTTCACCGGAATCCTTTCAACAACTAAAACTACTTGTTGAGTTGGCAGGCGGGAGAGACAAGTTGCGACTTTTTTCGTTCCTAACAGAGCGAGCATACAGATTTGACACAGCCTCAGCGGTCATGTTAAAATTCCACTAGTTAGCATCCATGGCTGAGCGGTTAAAGCACCCAACTCATAATTGGCGAATTCACAGGTTCAACTCCTGTTGGATGCAAATAAGCAGTAAAGATGTAGAAAGAAGCAGATGACTCGAAAACTTAATTGTTTCACAAGTAGATCCGAAATTGGCCGCGGGGAAAGACAAACAAGTAGACTATACAGGAGTTACAAGAAAAAAATCAAAAAGAATTGAAGTGAAATAAATGAAGCGAGAAGGATACTACGGAGAAGTCGAGAAATCAATTGATTACCGAGAAGTCTATTCGTTTGTTGCAACGAAATCAATATACTTTTCATGTAGATTCGAAGTTGACCAAAACTGAAATGAAAAATTGGATTGAACAATTTTTCGACGTCAAAGTCAAGGGGATCAATAGTAGTCGAGTAAGAACTAGAAGAAAAACTAAATCGAGTTCGAATTCTACGAGTAAGAAAAAAATGATTACTAGACTTCAATCTAATTACTTCATTCCACTATTTCTAAACTAATACTTGGAAGAAGTTTATCTCTCTATCAAATAAAAGATTACGCATAAACATAAAAGGGAAGAGTAAGTATGGCCATATGACTGTATGAGGCTTATACTCCAGGTACCCGTAACCGGGCTATTCTGCAATTTGGGGAAACGACGGAATCCAAGCCCCGCAAACAATTAACTTACCATAGAATATCTAGAAATGGTCGCAACAACGCGGGAATCATAACCTGTAGACATAGGGGGGGCGGACACAAGCGTCTATATCGTAAAATTGATTTTCGGCGCGACAAGTTGAACGTTGCCGGAAGAGTAGCCAGTATTGAATACGACCCCAATCGCAATGCTTTTATTTGCTTAATCAACTACACAGATGGTGATAAGAGATACATTTTGCATCCACGGGGAGTAGCAGTCGGGGACATCGTAACATCCAGTCCCGACGCATCCATTTCAGTTGGAAATGCCCTACCTCTGAGTGCGGGTTGAATACTTGATTCGCGTATTTCGAAACTAATCGATCGGGCCGTAGGCTTGGCCTGGAAACCTCGCACCACTTCGAACTTATTAAGTAATATGGAGTAAACCTGGTTGGGGTAACCAAATAGGGACAGCAGCGCGTGCTAAAGTCTGGAGCAATTCAATATATATCAATTTGCAAGGGTAAAATAATATGGAAACAGATAAATAATCTCAAAAATGTAGTAACGAAAAAAGGGCGTTCTATGAAGACGTAGAAATTACGAATTCGAGACACTCGATTTGGCAGTCGGAGGCAAAATCGAAGCCGCGGAGTGACAGAAGGAATAGATGCGTAGAAGTGTAACTACGTCAATGCTAAAGAGAAGAGGTTTCCTAAGTTATTCCGGACATTTACTAATGCTAACGCGAATCATCGAAGTCACCAATTCTGTCGCTAAATTCTTTTGAATTACTGGATTATTAAGAGAAAGCCAGATGCGGGCAAAAAAGCCAAGGATGCGCCGTAGATGGCCCAAAAATTAATTGCTTCTTAGTAGGCATCAATTTAATTTGCTGATACCGAAACCTAGCAGTGGTGCCTCTCATATCCGGAAAGCTGTATGCTTCGAAAGAAGCTTGTACAGTTTGGGAAGGGGTCTTCCCCAATTGTTTCTTCCTTTTTAAGTATAAGTAAGAGGAGGGGGGGGGTCTACCTCGACCAGAATACCTTTAGGTACTATTATACATAATATAGAATTAAGATCTGGGAGAGGCGGATAATCGGTTAGAGCAGCCGGCGCAGCGGCAAAAGTAGTTGCAAAGGAAGGGCAACTCGCTACACTGAGACTACCTTCCAACGAAATTCGTTTAATATTTCAAGATTGTCTAGCGAGTATAGGACGAGTCGGAAACGTTGACATCAACAACGAAGGCTTGGGAAAAGCTGGATCCAAGCGCTGGTTAGGTAGACGGCCTAAAGTGAGAGGTTCAGCTACGAATCCCGTAGACCATCCCCATGGAGGGGGGGAGGGCAGGACGTCGATTGGTAGAAAAGAGCCATCAACCCCCTGGGGGCATGTTGCGCTTGGAAGAAGGAGTCGTAAAAATAAAAAATACAGCAACCCCCTCATACTTCGTCGACGTAAGGGTAATTGATAAATGAAAATATTAAGCGGGGGGTTAATTGGCTATGGCACGTTCATCAAGAAAAGGTCCTTTCGTCGCTAATCACTTAATACGGGAAGTTGAAAATCTCAATATACGAAGAGAGAGAAAATTGGTTGTAACTTGGTCTCGCGCCTCTGCAGTCGTACCCATCATGATCGGTCACACCATTGCCGTGCATAATGGGCGGGAACACTTACCTGTTTATGTAACCGATCGAATGGTGGGTCATAAATTGGGTGAATTTGTACCCACTCGAAATTTTAAGGGACATGCAAAAAATGATAAAGGATCTCGCCGATGATTGGGAAATCATATCTTATGAAAAACGAAAAGAAATTAAAAGTTGGGGCGCGAGCTCTGGGAAGAAACATTCGTGTGTCAGCTATCAAAATACGACGGATTCTCGATCGAATCCGGGGTTGTTCGTACGGAGAAGCACTTGTATTACCCGAATCTATGCCTTACAAAACATGTTATCTAGTATCACAATTGATACTTTCTGCAGCGGCAAACGCCAATACCAATTTCGGATTAAATAAATCCGACTTGTTCATTAGTGAGGCCTGAGTTGAAAATTCCACATATTTGAGAAGGTTCCGCCCTCGAGCCCAAGGCCGAGGGTGCCCGATAAAGAAACCCGTTTGTAAAGTAACTATTGAGTTAAACTCCAACAAAGTTGGAGAGATAGAAAGATGACTCCATATAGAATGGTTACTCATCGGAACGTGTTGAAAATTGAAAAAAAAAAAAAAAGAAACTGTAAGAAAAACTACTAAGTAATAAATAATTTAATATTGAGTTGAGGGGAAATAGATACGGGACGAAAGATTCATCCACTCGGTTTTCGACTCGGTGTAAATTAGAAGCATTATTCCCATTGGTTCGCACAGACAAAAGATTACCCAAAGTTTCTTGAAGGGGATAGGCAGATACGCACCTCTATTGAGAGGTATATTGCGAAACATATGACAGATGCCACAAACTATGGCGGAGTTGGACATATTGAAATCCAACGGAAAACAGATCTAATTCGGGTTGATATACATACGGGATTTCCTGATTTACTGATTGAGGAACAAAACTTGGGGATTAGTCAAATGAAGGGCGATATCGAAAACATCTCAGGAATTGAAAGTCGGAAGCTACGAGTAGTACTAAGTAGTGTCACCCATCCATATGGAGAACCAAAAATCTTGGCGGAGCATGTTGCTTCACAATTAAAAAATAGAGTTCCTTTTCGACGAACTATGAAAAAAGCTATTGAGTTGGTTGGAAGAACCGGCGATAGAGGTATCAAGATACAAATAGCTGGACGCCTCAACGGTAGTGAGATGGCTCGGGTTGAATGGGCTCGGGAAGGTAGAGTCCCCCTCCAAACTATTAAAGCTCGTATTGGATATTCATACCACCCGGCTCAGACGATTCATGGAGTTCTAGGCATAAAGACCTGGACATTTCAGGGTACTGGGTGATCCCTACCCAATGAAAGAAAAACAATTTAACAAAATTTGACACAACTTGAGTTAGCTTCATCCTGCTCCAGTTTCAATCTTTTCATTTCAAATTTCAAAAGATCTTTGCTATGCTTAGTGTGCGACTCGTCCAAGCAACATCTCTTTAGCCATAAAAAAAAAACTAATTAATTGGGCAATGGACCGTCTGTTTCCGAGTACCAAATAAATGAATGCCGGAGACATAGTGAGATTACCCCATCGCAGATGAAATTTCTCCCCATGGAAAATTTTTTTCATGGGCAAGCTGAAACAAATACCAATTTATGATTAATTCGATAGGGAGAGGTCAAAATAGTTGAATTTTTCTCCCTCGAAATCGTATGGTTAATCGCTCAACCCCCGAAAAGCTGCGTAATGTAGCATCGATTTACAAAGTGTCAGTATCAAAGTAAAATAGAGCTTTGAGTCAATTGATGCTAGGAACGTTGACTTAACAAGATTGAGATAGGGTGAAAAGCTCCGTCGCTGGGGAGGGGGGGGACCAAAGCGTCTGCTCCAAGAGACTGAAACAACGAGGGGACTTCCGAATCTCATTCATTCAGTTAATTAATTTTGAGATTTGGCAGATAGGATGGCGAGAGAAGCCCATACTTCGACAGCAAAGAAGAGATTGGAAAATCGAGCTTATTCTCGCCCGTGGATTTAGTACCAAGTAGTACTTGAAGTACTACTCATAAATGGAATGAAAATCAGAAGAAGAAGAAGAAAAAGGAGAAAACGACACAAAAATAATTAATAAGTTGACAAAATATGAGAAGCGGTATCATATTCATGAGGAGCCGGTTGGGGGTAGACTCCCACGTCCGGTTCTGTATCAGAGATTGATAAATTCTGTCAATATCGACTGTAACCCCAGACGAACCAAATATCGTAAGCAACATAGAGGAAGATTGAAGGGAATATCTAATCGCGGCAATGCCATTTCCTTCGGAAAATTTGCTCTCCAGGCCCTCGAACCTGCTTGGATTACTGCTAGACAAATAGAGGCGGGAAGGAGGTCAATAACGCGCTATGCTCGTCGCGGTGGGAAGCTATGGATACGCATCTTTCCCGACAAACCCATTACGATGAGACCCGCAGAAACGCGTATGGGGTCGGGCAAGGGATCTACGGAATACTGGGTATCCGCAATTAAACCGGGCCGAATAATTTATGAATTGAGTGGGGTATCGGAAGATGTAGCCAAAGTTGCTATGGCAATGGCTGCTCACAAAATGCCCGTGCCTACTCGAGTAGTAACTACTGCCGAATTGTGATACTTGTTAAAAACGAAGGAATAGATAAACAAGTGACCCAGAGAGAAATATAGTGAAGTGGTAGCGGTGGTAGCAGTAGTATGTCTGAGGCGTCACCCCAATTGTTAGTAAAGCGAATACAATTTATCAATTCAATTGGGTTGGATTGGTCGCAGTGGCAGTGATTAACTCATTCCCCAACATTTTCGTATAGCTCCTTTCACTCAAATGTAGTACAAATAAACCTATTATTTTTCCCGATTATCAAACGATTCAAACTCAAAGTTATTCAGATGTAGCAGACAACAGCGGAGCCCGCAAATTGATGTGTATTCGAGTGTTAGGAACCGGCAACCGCAGATACGCGGGTATGGGTGATATCATAATTGCTGTGGTCAAGGAAGCAGTACCCAATATGTCTCTAAAAAGATCAGAAGTGGTTAGGGCAGTGGTAGTATGTACCCGCAAAGGGATAAAACGATGTAACGGAATGATTGTTGGATTCGACGACAATGCGGCCGTTGTCATTAACCAGGAAGGAAATCCTAGAGGGACTAGGATCTTCGGTCCAGTAGCTAGGGAATTGAGAGATTACAATTTTACCAAAGTAGTTTCTTTAGCTCCCGAGGTGTTGTAAAAATTAATGATTGAATTAATTTAACATCATCAATTTGACAAACTTTCAAACCGTTCTAAATTCGGTTTGAAAGTTTGTCAAATTTCTCTAAATATACCGAATACACAAAATTACATTAGATGAAACGGAAGAATAAAAGAAGTTAGGAATCATTCCAGTATTGGTAACTACAAAAACTATTTATTGATATTTTACGGCTAACGATGCTATCTCCACCGCACTCACTACCATAAGAAATGGCAACACGAGAAGGAAAGCTGTGATCAGAATACCTGCCACTAAAATGACTGAACGCGTCGTAGAAATTTTGGTGGAAGAAGGTTTCGTAAAAAACGCTGTAAAGCAAAAAGATAATGGGAAAGAGTTTCCGGATGTAAGCTTGAGATATCTCGGTAAGAAGAAAGACCCCTACATTGCAGTTATCAAACGTATTAGCAAGCCTGGATTGAGGGTTTATTCTGATCGCCGGCAAATTCCTAAAATATTGGGCGGTATGGGAGTTGCAATTTTATCGACATCGCATGGACTTATTACAGATCGGGAGGCTCGAGACAAAGAAATTGGGGGGGAGGTTTTGTGCTCCATTTGGTAATTCGGAAACTTCTTCTCAACGGAAAATAAGTTGTTTCCAAAATGGCTACGTTACAAATAAACTATTAGCAATACCGACTGAGTTAGCAATTTATCAAAGAAATCTATAGAATTGGGGGGTCTATTTAGTTTGAATGATGAAGAAGCAGAATCTTATTGACATAGAGGGTACAGTTACGGAATCGCTTCCCAATGCCATGTCTTGAGCGTGTTTGGATAATGGATGTCAAGTCTTGACTCACATATCGGGAAAGATCTGACGGAGTTACATAAGAATATTACCAGGAGATAGGGTAAAAGCTGAATCAAGTCCCTATGATCTTACCAAGGGGTGTATCATTTATCGACTTCGAAGTAGACAGATAAGTAACAATCAGTAGATTTTGGTGTTGGTGCCGTCATCTAGTAATTATCTGCTTGTTCAACTTTGTGTCTCAATTCGTAAAAGGGAGTAATGTATCTCGAATCTATCAATAGATTTATCCAACTAATTTAAGGTTGTAGCTACGAAAATTCGTGCCTCTATTCGCAAAATATGTGAGAAGTGTCGATTGATTCGTAGACGTGGACGAATCATCGTAATTTGTTGCAACCCGAAGCATAAGCAGAGGCAGGGATAGTCAAAATAGTTAGACGTGGAACTAATTAACAATTAATAATAGCCTTTGAATAGAAAGAATCAATTAACTATGTTAGCTAACTCAAAAAAAATTCGTTCACGAAAGGTAAAGCGCGGAGTACAGAAGGGGGTTATTCACATCCAAGCAAGTTTCAATAATACCGTTATTACTGTCACGGACGTTCGGGGATAGGTGGCTCTTCGGTGTTCCGCTGGTGCCTGCGGCTTTAAGGGTACACGCAAAAGTACACCATTTGCCGCCCAAGCTGCAGCGGAAAATGCTATCCGTGCTTCAATGGATCGAGGTATGAAGCAAGCGGAAATTACGATGAGCGGACCCGGCCCGGGAAGAGACACTGCCTTGCGGGCCATTCGACGAAGCGGCGTAATCCTCAGCTTCGTACGTGATGTGACCCCCATGCCATATAATGGGTGTCGACCCCCCCGAAAAAGACGTGTCTAATTAGTAGTTATATAAAAACTAAAGGGGGATTTTTTTATGCTTACGTGTGAGAAGTCGATTTCTACCCAGGCAATTCAATTGAAATGCGTTGAATCTAGGATAGAAAATAAGCGTCTCCATTATGGTCGTTTCATTGTATCTCCTTTCAGAAGGGGCCAAGCTAGTACTGTGGGAATTGCCATGCGTAGAGCATCACCAGAAGAGGTTCGAGGGACGAGCATAACGTGTGCACGGTTTCATGGAGTTGTACACGAGTATTCCACAATAAGGGGTATTAAAGAGACAATACATGATGTTTTAGTTAATCTAAAGGAAGTTGCACTTAGGAGCGATTCCAATGATGTTAAAGAAGCAATTTTATCCGTAACTGGTCCCAAAGAAGTAGCTGTGGGTGATATATCATTTCCACCCTCTGTCGAAGCAGTTGACGATTTGCAACATATAGTTACTATAACTCAACCAATATCTGTAAATATTAAATTAAAAATTGAAAAAGATTGTGGGTACCGCATAGAAAAATTAGATGCATATAAAAATGGAGAATTTCCCGTTGATGCTGTATTTATGCCTGTTCGAAACGTAAATTATAGCGTACACCTATTTGGAAATGGTAAAGCGACGCGAGAAATATTACTCACTGAAATATGGACTAATGGTAGTCCGACCCCAGACGAGGCAATTAGCGAAGCTTCTGAAAAACTAATAGACCTATCAAGTCCTTTTTTGCACGTGAAACGTGAAGACGTCTCCTGTTCAGGAGGTGATAAAAGTTTCTCCGCCTCAATGAAGTCATCTTCACAACTTCATGACGTGAATGAACTAGGGAAAAAGCTATCCGAAGATACGTTTATTGACCAACTAGAATTACCTGCCAGAGCCTTCAATTGTCTCAAAAAAGCAGAAATACACACCATCGCCGATTTGCTTAACTACAGCCGAGAAGATTTATCAAAAATAAAGAGTTTTGGACAAAAATCTGTAGATCAGGTGTCAAAAGCTTTATGGGAGCATTTCGCCATAGAATTACCCAAAAATAAGATTAATTAGTAGGAACAAGCGGCGGAATCCAATTTGTATCATCTTCTAGACAAGCTATCTCATCTCTTGTGTGTTACACTTCTAGTTTCAGAAGTTTTAGAGGGGAAATTTGAGTTCACCGAAATTGGTAAATTAAATTTTGATTCCTAATTATTTTTGCGTAAGCAAATAGAAATCAATTATCTAAAGAACTCGATATTTCTGATTGAAAATTGAATAAGTCTGGGGAAGTCTTGTCCTGGCCCGGGGGCTGACAATTGTTCCCTAGACTAAATTCAAATATTTTTCAGATTAATGGGAGGTGTAAAAATACTAGAAAAGCCCCGAAGTTAGAGATCCCTCTATGGGTAAGGTTGCCCCAATACCTGACCAAATAGCGACCGCGGTGCCAATTGCGAGGACTGTTGTGGCTACTGGACGCCGAAACGGATTCTGAAATTTATTGACATTTTCGGGAAAAGGAACGGTCAGCAAACCTGCGGGTACTGACGCCATTGAAAGAACACCTAATAGTTTATTGGGCACTGTGCGAAGTATTTGAAACACGGGATAAAAATACCACTCAGGTAATATTTCCAAAGGAGTTGCAAACGGATTTGCTGGTTCACCAATCATTGATGGTTCCAAAACAGCCAAACCCACGGTACATGCGATGGTTCCCAATATTACTACAGGAGATATATATGAAAGATCATTGGGCCAAGCGGGTTCCCCGTAGTAATTATGTCCCATACCTTTAGCTAATTTTGCTCTCGAAACAGGATCGTTCAGGTCAGGTTTTTTTGTTATCGGGGTGGACTTCTCATTCCCCCATAAGAATCGAACGTGAGAATTTCTCCTCATACGGCTCGAGCAAATGTGAAATTATCTCATCCCGCAATGGTTAGGTTGGCAAATAGGAAAGGTACGAGCACGCGAAAGAGTTATTCTGCAACATGGCTTCTAATCCGAATCAGCTCAATAACGGAATAAGGCTTCACGGGTTATCTCGTATCCCATACGCACGTGTCGTGTCGTTGCAAGTTTATACAAGACAAGATACTTCTGAATTAAGGTATAGGATCTTAACTTGTTACAACGTTGGCTATATATATATCTTTAGATCGTTTTTTTACCCCAACGGCTACTCTTGCAAACAATTAGCGTTTGATGCGGAAGAAATGTATACATCGTATCAAAAACCGTATGTTCAAAAGCGTCACACAATCCCAATTAGATATATAGGGTTTCACGAGGCCTTTCAAAATTTCTGGATCGATCATGGAAAACATTCTCCAAACAACTTTAGTATCAGCTCGAAAGATATATCTTCATATCCAGGTTTCGAATCTTAGTCCCAAAGAAAGGTCGGAAGAGAGACACATCTTTGGCTGCAGCAGTATCCAACTCGACGTCTGCATAGCCTACACGTTTCGAGACAAGTCACACACTCCCGTAATCCAAATTTTTTCCTTTTACACTTCGATTATTTCGTCTCAGTAGTCTGAGACGATAACTAAATCCGCTGGAGAACTTATTATTCGGTTCATTAATAAGTAACAGCGGCGACAGAATGACAACCCCTTAAAGAAGTTGGAGGTGAGATTCCCCGCCGATATAGCGATATATATTTCTCACCCCCGATTCATGGATGAATCGTGAGGGACCCGGAATGCCTTGTTTACGGATCATTGAAAAATGCATCAGCATAGAAACAGCAGTAAGAAGTGGCAACACGAAAGTGTGTAAACTGTAAAAACGGGTTAACGTTGATTGGCCGACACTAGCACTTCCCCGTAATAACTCTACTAATGAAGATCCTATTAGGGGAACAGCTTCGGGTACGCCGGTTACAATTTTGACAGCCCAGTAACCGATTTGATCCCAGGGTAGGGAATATCCAGTTACACCGAAAGAGACGGTTAATACAGCTAAAATCACCCCAGTAACCCAAGTCAATTCGCGAGGTTTTTTGAATCCCCCCGTGAGATAAACCCGAAATACATGCAGAATCATCATTAATACCATCATACTTGCTGACCACCGATGAACAGACCGAATCAGCCAACCAAAATTAACTTCAGTCATTGTATATTGAACTGAAGAAAAAGCTTCTGTAACAGTCGGACGATAATAAAAAGTCGTGGCAAAACCGGTGGCTACTTGCACTAAGAAGCAAGTCAGCGTGATTCCCCCCAAGCAATGAAATATGTTCACATGTGGAGGGACATATTTACTAGTAATATCGTCAGCAATTGCCTGAATTTCAAGGCGCTCCTCAAACCAATCATATACCTTAGTGAGATAGGTAAGCCTTTTCAACTCCCTCTTCATAAACTGTGCATGAGACTTTTTCCTCACACAGCTTAAGCAAAGCCATTTAAGCACTGCCCATTCCATTAGCCGCTAGTAGTTGCTCGGGTGAAGAAGTGGGAAAACGTGGCAAATTCCCAACATCTATTACCAATTGATGGGGGGGGGGAGGGGCAACTCATTTCCGGAAAACTCGGAGATCCATTTCACTTCAATCTCATGTTAGCTTTTCTTTCTGAATCGAAACCCAGTAGTTCTAGCGTCTTGGGAAATCTCTTAATCTTATCGACGTACCCCCCCCCCCTCGATTTTTTTTTTTGGGGGGGGGGGGGTAGATAAATGAATAGAGGTTATTTCGTTCCGATCTGATTTTTTTTGGCATTAACGGAACCTTAGATTTTTACTACATCTCGGTAAATTTTTTTCTAGGTAGGAAGCCGCAACGGGCGACGACTCCTCCATCACCTCGAATCGAAACCCTACACGGTTCCTCCTTTTTCTACCTACAAACTTTAGTAACCAACCAGAAGTGAAACCTACTGCATCGGTTATTTCTTGATAAAGTATCGAGTTGGCAGTATCAAATAACAACTTTGTTACGAAATTTAAGTGGTAAATTGATGCAAATTAATCATAGTTTGAACTTTGTATTAAATATTAAATTCTCGCGTTTCGGGTGCTAATAACTCGACTGCTGCCTGGCGAGATACCAATAATCTGATAGAATGAAATCCATTGAAATTAACTAAAAGATTATTTATTTGTTGAACCAGATTAATTGCGGCGAATCACACACCCATATTATCGTTTCGTAAAAACATTTAAAGTTCGCGCGATTTAACTCCCATTCTGAGTTCTGGTGAAGTATCCATTTCCCCCAGCTATTGCCGTTAGTTACGTGAACGGGGTTCGGGACTGACTTTCTTACCAACTAATTGGAATACCATCCAATGAAACGGATGAGTTATAAATTTCCAGAATGGTAACTAGGAATACTGCAAATAGAGCCATGAAAAATCCCATAAGGGGGGTAGTCCCCCATCCAGGGGCAACCTTTCCATATTCTGAGTTAAGCGGCTTCGAAACCGTTCCCAATAAACTTATTTTGGGTTTACCCCTAGGGGTGTCATCAATAACTTTCGTAGCCATAGAGTCTGCTCAATTGATTGAAACATATTGACTTTGTATACTATTATAGCAAGTAAAGTAGGAACTAATATCTTTCTGGATTACATGGCAATGGAAACTGCAACTTCGGTCGCTATCTCTATCTCCCGTTCACTCGTTAGCTTCACCGGTTACGCTTCGTATACCGCCTCCGGTCAACCTGCCAAGGAGCTCAGAGACCCCTTCGAGGAACACGAAAATTAGTCGGACTGGTAGACCTTCCCTCGCAAAATTGAAAGGGAAGGTCTCTAATCAACTTAATTTTGCCTATAATCATGATTTTGTTGATGTAACAAAATCTGTTTTTTTTTTTAGTGAAAGAAGAATCAGGGAGAGCTTTCTATTTACCCCTACTAGGTACTTTGGGGGGCTCCCGGAAGAAGATGGCAAAAAATATTATACCTAAAGTTGCTACCAGCAAAAATGTGTAAACCAGTGCTTCCATGGATTCGGCCGTAATAGTGGTATCTTAAAAATATCTTTCATACTAATTTTGGTGGGGGAGACTTCTAGCTCTTTCAAGTCTCTTTCGCTTGACTTCGAAGTATTCAAAACTATTAAATAGTCAATTTATTAAATTAATAAATTTTAACGAAGCAATTATTTATCATTTCAAAATTTGTTCAATTTTTGTAACTAACCCAAGGGAGGGAGTAATTCAACAGGGTATATGAGATAAAATTTTTCAAACAACTTGTCTCTTAGTACTCGGATCGCCCAACTTTTGAAATGCCCCGAATTCAACTTGGGCATCCAAGTCGGGATCGATACCAGCGAAAACATCCCTGAACAAGGTTCTTGCACCGTGCCAAATGTGACCGAAAAAGAAAATGAGAGCAAACGTGGCGTGGCCAAAAGTGAACCAACCCCGCGGGCTACTTCTAAAAACACCATCTGATTTTAAAGTGGCGCGGTCAAACTCGAAGATCTCGCCTAATTGAGCACGCCTGGCATATTTCTTTACCGTGGCGGGATCACTGAAACTAGCACCATCTAGTTCGCCACCGAAAAATTCTACGGTTACACCGACTTGCTCAACGCTGTATTTCGATTCTGCTCGTCGAAATGGTACGTCGGCTCTCACAACACCCTCGCCGTCTACCAAGACTACGGGAAATGTTTCGAAAAAAGTTGGCATACGGCGTACAAAAAGTTCGCGGCCTTCCCTATCTTTGAAAACGGCATGGCCTAACCAGCCAACAGCTATCCCGTCGCCATTGTCCATTGCACCTGCTCTAAACAATCCACCTTTGGCGGGGTTGTTACCAATGTAGTCATAAAAAGCTAGTTTTTCCGGAATCTTCGACCAAGCTTGGGATAGACTTAGATTTTCGGCTTCACCTGATCGTATTCGTTTCTCTATTTCTTGTTGAAAATACCCCTGATCCCATTGGTAACGGGTGGGGCCAAACAATTCGACCGGGGTAGCGGCAGAACCATACCACATGGTTCCGGAAACCACAAAAGCGGCGAAAAATACGGCAGCGATACTGCTAGACAACACGGTTTCAACATTTCCCATACGTAGAGCTTTGTATAACCGTTGGGGGGGACGAACACTTAGGTGAAACAAACCCGCTAGTATACCTAAAACTCCCGCTGCTACGTGGTGCGAGGCTATTCCGCCTGGTACAAATGGATCGAAACCTTCAGCCCCCCAAGATGGATCTATGGGTTCTACTTTTCCGGTTAATCCGTAGGGATCTGATATCCAAATACCGGGGCCAAACAAACCTGTTACATGAAACGCCCCAAATGCGAAGCAAAGTACTCCCGAGAGAAATAGGTGGATTCCAAATATTTTTGGTAAATCCAAGGATGGTTTTCCTGTGCGATCGTCGCGAAATAGATCCAGGTCCCAGTATACCCAGTGCCAGATGGCGGCTAGAAACAACAAACCGGATAGTATGATATGAGCCGCGGCTACTCCTTCGTAACTCCAGATACCTGCGTCAGTTGCGGCGTCTCCAGTGATGCTCCAGCCTCCCCACGACTTCGTTACTCCGATGCGAGTCATAAATGGGATGACGAACATACCCTGCCTCCACATGGGATCGAGAACGGGATCCGATGGGTCAAAAACAGCTAATTCATATGAAGCCATTGAACCCGCCCAGCCAGAGACCAAAGCAGTATGCATCAAATGCACGGAAATGAGACGACCAGGATCGTTTAATACGACGGTATGAACGCGATACCAAGGCAAACCCGTGAGAAACCCCTTTCTTGGATATTGGAGATAAGTGACTACTACGTAACTTTCTTGCAATATAGGCTTGCGTTATAAATTTTAAAGAGACAAAATAGAAAGTTATTGTACGGGATATAATTGTACGGGCTATACAAATTAATATCTCAGTTCGTTATTAGGTTGGAGGCATTCCTTCTTCCCTGCTTTGTTTCACCTATTTGTTTGGTTCGTGAAAAATACGTAGTAATGTGAAGTGAGATGAGCCAGTAATTTCTCTTTCAGAACCAGATGAGGGCATAGATATTTTAGCATTGACGTGCTTCATATAACAATGTAGAGATTGGTCCCATCAAAGGTTGTTAATATCTGCAAAAGGATACGATTTTGTCAACCCATGTTACTTTTATCAAGCATGCTATAATAGTAGGATAGAAGCTCCTTTCAATTTGGCTTCTGCGTCCCCAATTTGGAGGTAGTTACAACAATTCTCAGTAGTTTTTATATGCCAATTGGTGTTCCAAAGGTGCCCTTTCGTCTCCCTGGGGAAGAGGATGCGGCTTGGGTTGACGTATAGCGCGACTCGTCAGGTGCGTCGAGCCAGGTGGAATCCGCCCCCGCCATCTCCTATCCGATTGACTTGTCTCCATCTCGCTTGAAATTGACTAATCTATCAGTGGTCAAATGCGCGAGAAAAATCTGTCGATAAATTTAGCAGTCGCTAGAATCCACGGTTAGTTGAAATAAACAGATTGCTTGGGCCCCGGTTACTCAATCCCAGATGTCAATCGTAGACGAAACGACTACGAAATGAAAACAAGAACGAAAAAGGGATTAAATAGATTTCCCTTTCGAATATATCAAAGAAAATGTGGGAGTAACTAACTGCAGGGGAAGTAAAACTATTTGTCCCATATGTGCAGATAGTGGTCGGAACCCCACAACCTCCGGGGTAGGAGATGAACCTAAAGACTCGTCACATAAGAAGGACTCAATCACAGACAGAAATGTACTGGTGCAAGAGGAAGAAGTTAACACACTGGGGTCAATTCACCGATCACCAGTTACAAAAAGGTTCACCATGTGCGGAAGCTGGGCTAGACAAACCTGAACCAAAAAAGCTAATACGGGCAGGATAAACAAAAATAGAAAAAGGGAAAGAAAGAAGGGAGAATCTTTTTCCGCAATCGTTTGACGTAAAAGCTATCAGAGCCGTATGTATCTAACGATACCTATACGGTTCTAGAGGGGGGGGGCGACAGAGTAGGAGTCGCGGAAACCTATCCCAATCAACCGGCTTTATCGGGAGAGACTTCTCTTTCTAGGTCAACAAGTCGATGACGAAATTGCCAATCAACTTATCGGTATCATGATGTATCTAAATGGGGAAGATCAAGCTAAAGATATGTACTCGTATGTAAATTCACCCGGTGGGGCGGTATTAGCTGGAATATCTACTTATGATGCGATGCAATTTGTCGTACCAGATGTACATACTATTTGCATGGGATTAGCTGCTTCAATGGGATCCTCCATTTTGGCTGGAGGGGAAATTACCAGACGTATAGCACTACCCCACGCTCGGCGCCAATGATTTGTACGGATTAAAACTCTGCCTTCGCCTAGTTAAGGTAACAATAGCATGGCAACTATTACTTGGCGACTCCTCCTACACACATCCAACTATGAAATAGTGAAACGCCGAGGAGGTGAAGTGAATCGAAATAAACTTTTCGATTTGTAGTGGATTCATTCTGGATCGAACTCGATCTATCTTAGCGTCATAAATTGTAGAAAGTGTCAAATCTACATAATTTCTTAAACTTTAAGTTTTTAAACAGTTTGGCGATGCCGATTCCGTTATCCATCGAGGGTATATATAGCAAACTTTGGGATTTGCTGGCACGAGACAGCGACAGAACCATCATAATACGTTTGAAAGAAAGGATGGTATGATATCGCAATATTCTCTTCATAGCATTGCAAGAGTAAGGGGTTGGGAGCAAAGTAAATCTGTCTCTTGAGACAAAGAGTTAATGGTTAAATGCTAAATTGAGCAGACTTTGTCGGCCCATCGGAAATATAGCCGTATGCAAAAGAATTTGCTTGTACGGTTAAGCTTAATCGAAGTCATCTAATTAGGGTAATGATTCATCAACCCGCTAGTTCGTATTATGATGGACAGGCAGGGGAATGCGTTATGGAAGCAGAAGAAGCATCAAAACTCCGCGATTGCATAACCAAAGTCTATGCTCGAAGAACTGGTAAACCCTTATGGATAATTTCCGAAGACATGGAGAGAGATGTTTCTCCGTCAGCGAAAGAAGCTCAGGATTACGGCGTTGCGGACCCTGTAGCGTTAGAAAACGCGCTAATTTGAAGATTTGATGAGTAGGAAGTAACTGAGACTTACGAAGAAGAAATCAAATTTATCTGATTCAATTATTTTTTCTTTCTCTTGTAGTTTCACACCTAATTTGTCTAGCCAATTACTATCCCGTCCACTTAAAGAAGCGAATCTTCAAATTTTATTCCCGTACTTTAGACGAAATAATATTATAAAGATTGATTGTTGGATGTTAAGATGTAGCAAGTTTTCCCAAATGGTTGAGAATATTTTGAACCGAATAAATTCTCTGCATCTTTGAACGTGCCAACAAATCAGCAACTAATTAGAGAAGCGAGACAACGGCTAGGAAGTGGCACAAAATCCCCCGCTCTTCGGGGATGCCCTCAACGTAGAGGGGTTTGTACTAGGGTGTATGTGTGACTCGTTCGGATCGGAAACCTGAGACATTGGGGGGTTTGACATCGCGAGATAATCCTTCAATTGAAGTGAGGATAAATCCATAATCCATCTGTTTCGATAAGAAATAGGAATTCGTGGTTAAAGTCGGTGCAAATCCGATCATTTTGATTTGGGACGATAAAAAACCATCGATGATTATAAACTTGAGTTATTAAGCGAAGCCGAGAGAGTGATATAAGCTTCTACATCTATTTCGCCAATCCCATTGCGGCGGCAATAATCACGGGTCAGCTGTTCCGCCAATCTCCAGCGTAAAATACCGTTACTATACATATGATTTCCTTTTTTCAAGAAGAAAAAGAAAAAGGAGATGGAAGCGCGAAAGTCCAGCTTAATGGGCCGAGTTAAATATTGGGGATCATGCGACCCGCCGACAGCAATTTTGTTTCCCTTATCTTCGGAAAAACCTAGGCTCCGGTATATAGGAGGGACCCAGCTGCCATAAGAAGTTGACCACGGAAACATCGGAATCTGTGGCATCCCCGGTGCAACGTACCACTTATTGACGGATAAACAATTGTGGGTGAAATATTCAACCTGTACCGGAATAGTTACGGGAGGGAAGGTCGGAGTAGCAAAAGCCGTCGGAATCTTCATTTATCATATCAGATAGGAAAAATCAACAATTTGTTACAACCGACAAATCTCCGGAGAATTGTGAAGTAGAACAACCTCCTAAAAATGAAATTGAAATGTGCAACGTGTTACCGCATACAGCATACTGGAAGTAGAAATCTATCTTCACTATCTCCATCTCTTCGGAGGGGGGTTGGGTACACTTCGGTGTGACGCAGCGTATCTATTTCTAAAAATTGATAGTTTTAAATAAGAGATATTGAGATGAAACTATTTGAGAGGGTAGCAGGGCCCAGGAATAAATGGATTTCTCAGACAAAATATAATTTTTTGTGAGGCTATACGTAAAATGACCAGAGTGAAACGAGGATCCGTAGCTCGGAGATATCGCAGAGGCATTCTCGATTTTGCATCCGGGTTTCGGGGGGCTCATTCAAGATTATTTAGAGCAGCGAACCAGCAAGAAAAAAGGGCATTAGCTTGCGCTTATGTAGATAGAAACAACCGTAAGATAAAATTCCGTCGTCTGTGGATCGCTCGGATTAATGCAGCAGCGCGGAAAAATGGAATTACGTACAGTTCGACGATTCACAATTTGTTTGAGAATCAAGTTTTTCTGAATCGCAAGACACTCGCGCAAGTAGCTACCCTAGACGCTTACTGCTCCTCGAGGCTCGTAGGAACAATTAATGGTGAAAAAGATTGACATGCGACGGTAAGCCTCTCCGGATTAAACGGAGAGGTCAGAGATGAAATGAAGAGCAAATTAACTCGCGGATCTATCACAGAAAAGAAGAAATAAAATAAAAACGGATGGACAGACTATCCACTGGATATCAGTTTGATTCAACTTCGCAGAATATTTCCAGCTGCCGAGTCAAAAAATTTACCAGAATTCAATTTTCTAGAATTCTCTAATTTTCGTTATTTGAGAAGGGTAGCGGAGCCAAAATACGGGCTCTCTTTACACCGATAGCTACTGAACGCTGCTGCTTGGAGGTTAATCTATTCACCCGCCTCGATAGGATTTTCCCCTGCTCACTGACGAATCTACGAAGTAGACTCGTATTTTTGTAATCAATAGTTTCATCGGAGCGAATAGACGGGAAACGTTTACGGAGAGATCGTTTAAATTTATTCGTGATATTTTTTTGTGACTACCAATACATATCAATATTTACTACTTACAAATTAATCAAAAATGTCCTTTATTTTTTCAGTTCCTTATGATAAGTATGTTTGTGGCAACAAGCACAAAATTTCTTCAATTCCAACCGAATAGGTGTGTTACGGCGATTCTTACGCGTAGTGTATCGAGAAATACCCGTGGATTTGTCGCCAGCATCTTTGCAGGTACAGATTGTACATGTTAACCCAATAGTCACCCTTGCATCTTTACTTTTGGTCATAAAATTAATTGCGTCATAATAGTGGGATAAGTTTTTATTCTTCGGGAAAAGGGTCGCAAGTAGATCCAATTGTGTTTGAACGGATTACTTGCGAAGTTTCAACGGTAAGGTTTAGATGTTAGCCACCCCCATCAATAACTCGATTACGTGCTAGTCCTTCCATGAGATGGAAAATTATCCCACTTTTTTGCTTCGCCTCGTATGATCTCTATGTAATTGGATTAAATAAAGGGAAATAATAAAGCGTCTGGGAAGAAGCGATTAATTTCTATTAAGGAACCAGCCAATAAGCCAAACCATATTGCAGCTACAACAGGGGCCGTGGAAAGGTATATCTTCACATGTTGCATCAAAAGTCCTCCTTCTTTTCAATATTTTTTTCTTATATCTCCTAGTCTTTATCCCTCTCCTACTTCTTTATCTTACTTTTAAAGAACCAATTATTTTAAACTTCCAAATCAATTTTTTATTGGGATGAGAAACTGATAAACTCGGAGTGCTAAATTTTGAAGGTACCAACACCGGCAATAGCTACGGAAAATGAAGAGAAAGAAGAGGAAGAATTGAACCGAGTATTAGGATACACTTATCCGTTAAAAAAGAAAGAAATGACTTTTTCTTTATTAGTAGCCGGTATCTACAACTACCGGTTATAATAAATTCAATCCAAAAAATATTGGATCGATGATACCGATTACAAATCGAGATTAGTAGGGATGTAACGCAGCTCGGTAGCGTGTTTGTTTTGGGTACAAAATGTCGCAGGTTCAAATCCCGTCATCCCTATTTTCGATCCAAGCGCCAAGGGGGTGAGAATCATTGTCTCAACGAATCGATTTCTGTCTCTTTTCTTTCATAGGGAAAAGAGATTCCCGACTTTTGCTTCCTCCTCGCGGAGTGGGGAGGAAAGCTGACCCATCTACATTTCTGAATGTAAAAATTTCTACGAAAAGGGAGGCGCCTTTAGTTCAGTCCGGTAGAACGCGGGTCTCCAAAACCCGATGTCGTAGGTTCGAATCCTACAGGGCGTGTCTACTACTGCCTACCCTAGGATTTCTTACTAGAAGCAATACGTGTCGAATATGAAACTAGATACCGGAGACAACAAATTGGTTTCCAACGAAGCATCCTCAAAGATTTCCAAATAAATCTTTTTAAATAGTTTCTGTTTTACTAACATCTTATTTGAAATGCCACACTTAGTTGATTCTACCGAATATCCAATTGATCACCGCGTCTATATTGTGGGTATGCGGTTACAAATGATCCAGCTAGGGTTATTGGAATCAAACCCGACACAATTCCTGATAGTGATGCTTCAACCATTCTAGTTTGTAAATATCTAATTTAAATACTTACCAAAGTTGATTTTTGCGTCAACCAAATATTATTTGGTAAGTGCGACGAATTAGTAGGTGCTCCGTTGAGGACCCCTCTCTTGCCCTTTTCCCCCTAGATCTAGGTTCTATATGATAGAACTAAGTCACAGAATTTGAATCTTGTTCAATCCAACAAATAAAGCTAAAGTGAAGGTTGATACAGACATCAAAAAGGCGAAATAGCTTGATAGAGTAATCATAAATTTGAATACCAAATTATCTGGCAGATGGGTTAGTATACGAGATTTCCTCGAGTAGTTTATCACCCGAAATTACTGAATCAAAGTTGTTTACCCAAATTTGCTAAGTCAAGATTGACTAGTAACCTCTATTGGGTGATCCGAATCTGTCGGTTCAGTTTATTTGGTACAATTAAGTCTCATTTATCTAATTAATGAGATAGGCAACCGCATAATAAGTATCTATAGATTGTTAATGAATCGATTAGGAATTGCCGAAAAAGGTTTTTTATTTTTCGGTAACTACCCACAATCTTTCCGGCATGGCTACCCTTTCGGCCGAAAGCTAATATGCGTAGGCCTAGTTGGAATCAGTAACTGTCCAGACGCGCCGGAAGACGAAGGCGTGCTATAAAACGGAGCAATGGGGGAAATAAGACCCCCGCGCTTACGATCCGCCGCATCGGTCCGGGGCTGCTGAAGCTTTTCTAGTCGTTTCGGTCTAGGTGCAAGCAACCATTACCGGAAATTCCAAAAGTATCGAAGACCTCACTCACCTGTGGGGGGGGGGTGAGTAACCTTGCCGCATAAAAGGTGGGATAGCTATACTGAACCAGTATATTTCGGATATACCCTGGGTATAAAAGTGACATCCTAATTCGGGTCAGGTCCCGTTCGGAAAGGTTTATCGGTAGATTCCGCATTTTCTACCCCCTTCTCTTATTCGGGAAGCAATCCCTTTTAGTATTACAAGATAGATATAGATAAATACGGAGCTGAACATGTCTGGGAATACAGGAGAACGCCCCTTCGCCGACATAATTACTAGTATTCGATACTGGGTCATACACAGCATTACTATACCCTCCCCGTTTATTGCAGGCTGGCTGTTTGTCAGTACAGGTTTAGCTTACGATGTTTTTGGAAGTCCCCGCCCAAACGAATATTTTTCAGAGAGCCGACAAGAAGTTCCCCTAGTAACTGGCCGCTTCGATTCGCTGGAACAGGTCGACGCATTCACCAAATTCTTTTAGGAGAAACCAATACCAATGGCTTTAGATAAAACTTATCCAATTTTCACTGTTAGATGGTTAGCCGTTCACGGATTAGCTGTACCTACAGTTTCTTTCTTGGGGTCCATATCAGCTATGCAATTCATTCAAAGATAGTTTTTAGTGAGCTTCGAACCTACGACACAACCGAATCCGAATAAACAGAGTGTAGAATCGAATCGTACAAGCCTTTATCGGGGATTATTACTGATTTTCGTACTTGCCGTTCTATTTTCTAATTACTTCTTCAATTAGAAGCTAGAAAGAATTGTCCGAAAAAGATTAAAATCTTAATTATTTGTGACTGTTCATGTTTCGAGTCGGGACCAGATGATAAAGCCAAAAAAGTCGGGGGTAAGGAGGTGGCGCAGATGACAAATACCACTGGAAGGATTCCCCTATGGTTGGTAGGTACTGTAGCCGGTACACTTGTGATAGGTTTGTTAGGCATATTCCTTTATGGAGCTTACTCAGGGTTGGGGTCGTCTCTTCGATAATGACTGCCGTCTGATCGAGAAAAATTTGTCGAATTCTACAAGCGAATTTTTCGTTTTTCTCCTCCTTTTATTTAACGAAGGAAAGGAAAGAAGCGATTCAATTCAATATATCTCTATTTAGTTAGCTATAGACTAGTTTTACGATGCATTTTTCAAATAAATGGGTCGATCGATTCTTTAGATAGAAAAGAATCGATCGAGGCTAAAAATGATAACTGGTGCGAATAATTATTTTGCTTATTTCCAATAGAATACAATTATATATATATATATCAAGTTGTTTCAGTCTGGGGGGGGGGGCTATTTCGAAATACTCGGATCAATCAATAGGTTGTCGGGGATGGTTTCTAGTTCGAGAAACTGAAGAAATAAGTTTTTTCAATCTTCATCTTTACTTAGTGGTAATCTTCCTAACTAGGCTTATCCGTATTTATGGTCTACCTCCTCCCCCGCTACTACATATTCGGTACTACAGTTTAGACTTAATAGAGTCAAACTGAGAAACTGAGCGGTAAAAAATTGAATCAATTGCGTCAGAGAAGACATGTAGATGAAATTGGTGGTGCCGACGCCACTGACACCACCAACAATACCAAAATCGACGCAATCAACACTTTGCATGTGACTGTCAAACCATTGATTAGAAGGGAGAGACAAGTGGGAAAATTTTCCCCACACGCAATTATCAATCGAATTATCTAGCCATGAAATGGATAATGAAAAGAAGGAGTAAGCAATCAGAAATTCATTTCTGCCAGTTGCACTTTTTCAAATTGTTTTTTCTTAAGCACGAGAAAAATCTGTGCTAAGACAACCGATGCAAAAAAAGCTATGAGACTTCGAATACGCAATGGGTCCTGGAGTACAATTTCGATTTCTCCCTGACCAAATCCTCCAACATTGGGATTATTAGTCAATGGCTGATCAGCCTTAACGAACTCACCTTCTGACACGATGAGTTCGAGACCGGGAGGGACAGTATCAGTCGTTTCACGACTACCAGATGACTCTTCAATAGTTATTTCGTATCCACCCCTTCCTTCTTTGCGGACGATCCTATTTATCTTTCCTGTTACTGAAGCGGTATAGACCGTATTGTTGCTTCTGCTCCCATCTGGATAGATTTGCCCCCTCCCCCTATTTCCTCCAACATAAATGGGATATTTGATAAAATGAGCTTCCCTGTTAGTACCAGGGTCTGGCGATAGAATTGGAAATGTAATTTCGCTGTATAATTTGCCCGGCACCGGTCCTACGACGATTACATTTTCTTCGCCGGGACGGTAACTTTGAAACGACAGCTTTCCTAACCTCTCCTTCATTTCGGCTGGAATGCGATTAGGGGGAGCCAATTCAAACCCCTCTGGTAGAATTAGGACAGCGCCGACATTCAATCCCCCCTTTTTTCCGTTTGCTAGTACTTATTTTATCTACGTATCATATGGAATCTTAACAACTGCTTCAAATACAGTATCGGGAAGAACGGATTGCGGGGCCTCAATATCCACAGGTTTCTTGGCTAGATGGCAATTGGCGCATACGATACGCCCCGTAGCTTCTCGGGGATTCTCATAATTCTGTTGCGCAAGAATCGGATATGCGTTTGATACAGATGGACAATTTAATTCACCGAAACTTATCGATATCGCAAGTGCAAGTGACGGAATCCAACGTGTTTTTATACAGTTATTCGTAATTATTCTTTGCATAGATTGATTATTAGTCTCAAGTCTTTGTACAAACGGATTACTTGTTGACGCCGCTTGGTAGCAAATAATTTATTCTTGTTCCAATTCTTTCCCATTTTATTCCATGTTCGATCATTATTAGCAGATGGCGATCGGTAGGGGGGGGGGAGGTTAAACTAACCCAAAAGAATGAACTGGTCTAGCCTGCCAAATCGAAATTTGGAAAAGTGGTTATCACCCACTCATTGTATGATAAGTTGCTACAATCGAGGGAGATGTACGATTCAAGTGACGAAAAATCCAATATTTGGATACCGTATCTAAAATGACTGGAAAGGTTGAAACGAGGCGAGAAATTACATATTTATCGGGGATTAAGCCAAAATGTTCGAAGAGGGTGCCTATGACTATCTCCCAACCATGGGGTGAATGGAACCCTACACATAAATCAGTTAATGAAAGAATGGAAAACGCTTTCATCGTGTCATTCAAACTATAAAATGACTCCTGAATCCGGGAATTTGAAACTGCAAGTCTCTTTCGACCCGTTACAAACAATAAAGTTGGGATGGCGATACTAGTTACATCGGTTGCTAGCTGCAGCAGTAGCTGGATGTTAAGTTCGTCATACACTGCTGCCAACTGAGTAGTCTCGTCACATGCATCTGCATCAAAATTTTGCAACTGCGTATCTGCCAAGCATTCAGTCGCGTTATCTAACCAGAGCAATGCTTCTGCTTCGCGGAGTTGCTTTAGAGCCTTTTCCTCCTGAAAGGGATTGATAAATACTTGAGTTTCAGTAATGTTCCACCAACCCCTAATCCAAGACTCTAGAAACCAATTTTTAAAACTGATTGGAATCGTGAGGGGTAGAAACAAGAAACACCCAACATATTGAAGGGAGACTAGTGCCTGGTTTCTGGTTAAGTCGAAATCATTACGTACCAACACACTTGATTGATTTGTCAATTCCGCCCTGAACCTAGATAAGGTGCGAGTTACAGAACGAGGCACCAAACTAATTGACTCATAAGCCGACGGAAATTTAGCTAATTCGTAATTAAATGATTTTTCAATTACTTCTTTGGTAGTTTGAAATGGAGAAATGTTTATGGAACGACGCGCTCTCCCAGCGTCAACTTCTTTTAAGGTTGCTTCAATCCAAGCTAATTTCCTATTTATTTTTTCTATATTATTCAACTTGTAAAAGACGCGGGAAGGAGAATCATTTTCCATTTCATCTTCTGAGAAGCTAATCAACTTTCCCCGTTTATTGATAGTTTCATCATTCATGTGACACTTTCGGCGAAAGTTTGGAAATATATTTTGGAGAAGCAAATTATTTGGAAGGTTCGGCAAAAAAAGATTCAAGCAACTCTTTGTAAAAGAATTGCTTACACGATAGCATCTAAGTGAAAGCAATCGGAAGAGTTTTGCTCCGAAAACAAGTCTTAAGTCTTTTTGCATCCCCAAAATAGATGTGCTAAATCTGTGCTCTAAGAGACTCCAACATATTAGATATTTAGATTTACTGGATGCCGTGTTTGTGGGCATCGCCGCAGCCCGTGACAAATTTCTCGGTGTTGAGGGGGATAATTTCATCTGGACGAAAAGCGGGGAGTCGTCGATTAGAGGTTGTAGTCGCTTACTAGCCTCATAAGCTCTATCTGAGGAACGATGTGGAGTACTAAGAAACCATCGAATCAGTTTTCGTTTCCAGCAATGTAATCGCATATATTAGCTGTAACTATCTACTAATCAGGAGAGGGAAGCAAGCGAATTACGAGACTAATCAGCTTAACTGATTGGGCTATTCTTTTCCCGGACCCCCCTCCCCCCGAAATTTTTTTGCCGCTCTAGTAACCTTACATCTCTTCGTAAGTCATCCAGTTCTGAAACTCAATAACTTTTAAAAACCTTCAATCGATACACGCAGGAAACGGGCAAGTTCAGCGGCTTTTTCTTCCATATCTCCCGAGGTTAAATTTTCACCGATCCTAGTTAATGGAATATTTTGGCGACCCCTCACTTTCAAGTAAAGAATCCGACGCGGGTAAAAGCCCTCCCTACTTTCCAACCCAACCGCCTCTACGTCTTTTAGTACAAATTGGATGCGAATGCGGCGATTATTTCCAGGAAAGCCCCACCGAAATATTGAAGAAAATCCTTTTCGCTTATCAAACAAATTGTACCCACCCCCCACGTTCCGAAACGCAGTACACCATAGATACAGTCCGAGAAAGAGGCCTGCGATCCCATAGAAACACATTACAATACCTTGTGGAATAAAAACAATGTGTTCGGATGAAAATCCGGGGATCAGATCTTTGCCAACGCAGCTAGAAAATCCCACCAGTAAAAAACCTGTTGCACCGCAGACAAGGATACAGGCCCAACATGAATTCGCAATTGTACGGGAGCCTTTTATAAAATCTACTTGGATCCATTTGGAGCGGCAATTCGTTACTATTTCCTCACAGATTGCGTAATAGATGGATTAGTCATTTTGTCACCAATTTCACTTTTCCTATCTTTTCTTTCAGTCCATTACTTCCACTTGTTTTTGATATATTTACGTTTAAAAATGAAGTACCAAAATGGAGTTCAAGCATATTGGATAGTTATCCATGAGTAACGCATCTTGTTAACACATAATCAATCTATATCTCACTTCTCTATGAAATGAGAATGAGACATAGATTGATTGGGGTGACATCCTTGAGATCATCGGGTACTTAAACAAAGATAACCGTCAATAAAGAGGAGATTCTTCTCGGTTAATTATTAGCTGAGACTAGATCTTGAATTCGATTGATATCACGAAGTCACCGAGCAGGTTACTTCGTCTTCAAAAAAGAAAAGAAAAAGGAATTATAGGATTTCATCCCGTTCTATATATAGAAATGAGATAGCCATTGTAACTGCCGGAAACACCAAACCAACTAGCGGTACAAAAATCGAGGGTAGATAAGATGCTGCCATGATGAAATTACCTCAACCACAATAAAGGAAGGAAGAAATCTATTTATACAATCATATATCTCCGTGCCGCTCTTCTTTCTAATATCTAATGATATTCCTTTTGTTCCATAAAGAAAAGGGTTTTCCAGGCTTCCAGTAGAGTAATCTAATTTGGGTTTTTCTAGTTTCCGGGTTTTTCAAAGAGGGAACGAGTACGCCAATACCAAAAGATCAACAAATTTTTTGTATCACACGATTATGATATAACGATTCGTTTTACATCTATTATTAACACGGGGGGAGGGGGGGGGGGTAAGGCGTGGACAATTTCTAAAAATAAAATTCGGAACGGATTCAATCTTTTCTATACGGAGCTGATGTATGAAGCTCAGATATTTCGCCCAAAACACCTTTCGAGAGATTACGTGGAATGATCAAATCGAGTAGCCCATTATCAAATAAGGACTCAGCTGCTTGAAAGCCCTCAGGTATCTTTTGACGCGATGTTTGTTCAATTACCCTTTTACCAGCGAATGCTGTATACGCTTTGGACTCGGCAATAATTATATCCCCCAACATGCCAAAACTGGCGGTGACACCCCCAGTGGTTGGATAGGTAAGAATCGATATATGAAGTAATTTTTTTCGAACTTGATGAATTTGCAAGACAGAAGAGATTTTAGCCATTTGCATCAAGCTCAACGTTCCTTCTTGCGTACGCGCTCCCCCAGAAGCACAAATTGGAACCAATGGCAAAGACTTGTCCGTGGCATATTCGATTAGGCGAGTAATCTTTTCACCCACAACAGAACCCATACTTCCTCCCATGAAGTGGAAGTCCATAACACCAAGTGCAATAAGTGTTCCATTTATATATCCTATACCCGTTTGAATAGCGTCAGTTAGACCCGTTTTTTCTTGAGAAATAGCTACACGATTTTGATGGGAATCCTCGTCGGAAAAATCTAAAACATCTCTCGTGGTCATGTCTTCATCCATGGGAATCCATGTGTTCCGATCAATCGAAAGTTCGATCCTTTCCATACTATTCATTGAGAGATGATAACCGCGTTCTTCACGAACACTTTTATTCTGTTTCAAAAATTTCACATGAAGCATGTTTCCGCAGTTATCGCATCGAGCCCATAATCCCCTATTCGTGTTAACACCTATTCGCTTCTCTCTTTCTTTTTCATTTGAGATGGAGCCTCTGGTAGCTTCTTCGGGGAAAGCTCCAATCAATCCACCAAATTTGCGCTTATCTTCAAACCAATTTGTTACAGACGTAGGAATCTCCTCATCTGTTGTTTCCTTTTAGCTCATGGAAGAAATAAATTTCAAATAAATCTCTTATGATGTTACGAACCTTTCCTTCCTAGGTATCAATACCTAGGGACCAAATCCAAGTTCGCTGATCCAATAAATAATTGATAATTGACTAGTTATCTATCGAATCAATCGTATTGTAAGTGTTTGATTTCTATTATCCAACGAAAGAAGCGAGGCAATATGCTGCGAAACTAAACAAGAGAAAGATGTTTTGAATAAACATTAAGCATTGGGTTTAATTTTGGACTACCCACTCACATCCCGTAATTTTCTTCTTTTTTCAATATGAGCTGGCGGGGATTCGAACCCCCGGATTCACATTTTGAAACTATGTGTTTCCCAGTTTCCATCATTATTTAACCAACCTTATTCTGTATTGCTTATTATATTAGGAGTATGGGGGAGGTTAACTCCCCACCAATACTCCTGATATATCTCACAACTGTTGCGGAGCAGATACCGGTAGCAAGTAGCTACAGAAGTTTCAATCTATTTACAATGTATCAATTGTATCGAATTCAAATTTGATTGATTTCCATATCTCGCATGCGGCAGCCAATTCTGGACTCCACTTACTAGCTTCACGAATAATTTCATTACCTTCACGGGCAAGGTCGCGACCCTCATTACGAGCCTGTACGCAAGCTTCTAATGCGACTCGGTTGGCTACTGCACCTGGTGCATTTCCCCAAGGATGTCCTAAGGTTCCTCCGCCAAACTGTAATACGGAATCATCCCCAAAGATTTCGGTTAGAGCAGGCATGTGCCAGACGTGGATACCCCCCGAAGCTACGGGGATTACACCCGGCATAGATACCCAATCTTGAGTGAAATAGATACCACGTTTACGATCTTTTTCAATGTAATCGTCGCGAAGTAAATCGACGAAGCCAAGGGTGACTTCTCGTTCCCCTTCTAGTTTGCCCACTACAGTTCCGGCGTGTATATGATCTCCGCCGGACATGCGTAACGCTTTGGCCAATACGCGAAAATGCATACCGTGATTTCGTTGTCTATCGATCACAGCATGCATCGCACGGTGAATATGAAGAAGCAGTCCATTATCTCTACAATAATGAGCTAAGCTGGTATTTGCGGTAAACCCTCCGGTCAGGTAGTCATGCATAACAATTGGTGCACCCAACTCCCTGGCGAAAACAGCTCTTTTCATCATCTCCTCACATGTACCTGCAGTAGCATTTAAGTAATGCCCTTTGATTTCCCCCGTTTCAGCCTGGGATTTGAAAGGAGCTTCTGCCACGAATAGAAAGCGATCTCTCCAACGCATGAATGGCTGGGAATTCACATTTTCATCATCTTTTGTGAAATCAAGTCCGCCACGAAGGCATTCGTAGACGGCTCTACCATAATTTTTAGCAGACAGACCTAATTTTGGCTTGATTGTACATCCCAATAAGGGACGGCCATATTTGTTTAGTTTATCCCTTTCAACCTGAATACCATGAGGCGGTCCCATGAAAGTTTTAGAATAAGCAGGAGGAATTCGAAGGTCTTCCAAGCGTATAGCGCGTAGAGCCTTAAACCCGAAGACATTACCTACGATGGAGGTGAACAAATTGGTCACAGAACCTTCTTCGAATAGATCCAAAGGATAAGCTACATACGCGATATACTGGTTTTCCTCTCCAGCGACGGGTTCGATGTCGTAGCATCGACCTTTGTAACGGTCAAGACTGGTCAACCCATCTGTCCATACAGTGGTCCACGTACCCGTGGAGGATTCTGCAGCTACCGCAGCTCCGGCTTCCTCAGCCGGTACTCCAGGTTGTGGAGTCATCCGAAAAGCTGCTAAGATATCGGTATCTTTGGTCTTGTATTCGGGGGTGTAATAAGTCAATCGATAATCTTTGACACCAGCTTTGAATCCAACACCTGCTTTAGTCTCCGTTTGTGGCGACATTGGTTTGTTCCTCCCTATGACTAAATTAGTAAATCTTGCAAATATGAGATCTGCTCGGCATAGGTAGAGTATTTCGACGTGAAACGCGAAGTGGATATAGTTCAGCGTGATACTTCTACCTGTCAAAACTCCATTTCAAGCATGGAACATTATCATTCTATATCGCGTTTCATGCGGGGTGCAACTAATCAATCTGTTTTCTTGCAAAAACTGCTTAGAAAGCAGCGTTTTGTCTCATTCCAATACATTGACTAGGGAATCTCTTGGTGGTTAGACTATTCAGTAGAATACAAACTACGTAATCGCCAATTCTTCGCGTTTAACGGCAATTTTACTTGAAAGTAAAAAAGGGAGGAATAGAAAATAGGGAGAGCAAGGCGCGAACCCTAATAATGAATATCCAATGGATAGAGCGCAGATGTCATCAGTCTCTCGATCGTATACGAAACAGAAGAAGGAGTCTGATTTATCCGCGGCGCAGCCCCCCCCCCCCCCCCATCTCATTTATCTATAGCTACATCTGTGAAACAAGTTTAAATAAAGGGAAATGAGTGGGGAGGTAACGGTTTACTTCTTCTCTGCCATGGACCACTCAGAAGTAAGATACAAAATATTTCTATCGATTCAGTAATTAAATAAAGATAATACACCGAGATAGTATAGTTATGAAAACCAGTTCCCTCTCTTTCGAAATTTCTGAATTGGTGGATAAAAATGTGGGTTACATCACTCAGATCATCGGACCAGTGTTGGATGTGGCTTCCTCCCCGGGAAAGATGCCCAATATCTACAACTCATTAGTAGTCAGGGGGCAAAACCCAGCCGGTCAACAAATTGATGTTACTTGTGAAGTCCAACAATTATTAGGTAATAATGAAGTGAGAGCCGTAGCTATGAGTGCTACAGACGGTTTGATGAGAGGTATGGGTGCTGTCGATACGGGAGCCCCCCTTAGTGTTCCCGTTGGTGAAATTACTCTTGGCCGAATATCCAACGTCCTCGGCGAACCCGTAGATAATTTGGGTCCCGTGCGAAGTAGTGCGACATTTCCGATTCACAGGTCCGCCCCGGCATTTACCCAGTTAGATACTAAATTATCAATTTTCGAAACGGGTATAAAAGTTGTGGATCTCTTGGCTCCGTATCGGAGAGGTGGAAAAATTGGGTTATTTGGTGGGGCTGGAGTTGGAAAGACGGTCCCTATCACGGAATCAATCAATAATATTGCGAAAGCTCATGGAGGTGTATCAGTATCTGGCGGGGTGGGAGAACGCACACGTGAAGGTAATGACCTTTACATGGAAATGAAGGAATCAAAAGTTATTAATGAAGAAAATATTTCCGAATCAAAAGTAGCTTTGGTTTATGGTCAGATGAATGAACCACCGGGAGCTCGTATGAGAGTTGGCTCAACCGCTTTAACAATGGCAGAATACTTCCGAGATGTTAACAAACAAGATGTACTCCTATTTATTGACAATATTTTTCGCTTCGTTCAGGCGGGATCGGAGGTTTCGGCGTTACTGGGTAGGATGCCTTCCGCCGTGGGTTATCAACCAACCCTCGGTACAGAAATGGGATCATTGCAAGAAAGAATTACTTCCACCAAGGAGGGATCAATAACTTCCATTCAAGCTGTTTACGTACCTGCGGATGATTTGACCGACCCGGCCCCCGCTACGACATCTGCACACTTAGACGCCACTACTGCACTTTCAAGGGGATTAGCGGCGAAAGGTATCTACCCAGCCGTAGACCCGCTGGATTCGACCTCGACTATGTTACAGCCTTGGATTGTAGGTGAGGAGCACTATGAGACAGCACAAGGAGTTAAGCAGACTCTGCAACGTTACAAAGAACTTCAAGATATTATAGCTATTCTCGGACTAGACGAGTTATCTGAAGAGGATCGACTGACGGTAGCTAGGGCTCGAAAAATAGAACGTTTCTTATCACAACCTTTTTTTGTGGCGGAAGTTTTCACCGGATCTCCGGGTAAATACGTCAGTTTATCGGAAACCATTAAGGGGTTTCAAATGATTCTTTCTGGGGAGTTGGATAATCTTCCCGAACAAGCTTTCTACTTGGTTGGTAATATCGACGAAGCTACCGCAAAAGCTGCAACTTTACAAGTGGAGGGTCAATAAAATAGATGACACTGAATCTCCGCGTGATGGCCCCTAATCGAATAGTTTGGAATTCCGAGGTTTGGGAAATTGTTTTATCCACCAATAGCGGCCAAATCGGTGTATTACCCAATCATGCACCACTTCTTACAGCTTTGGATATGGGAGTTTCAAAAATACGTCATGATGGGCAGTGGTCTGCAATGGCACCGATGGGCGGCTTCGCCATGATAGATAATAATCAGGTAACAATATTAGTTAATGAGGCGGAACGAGCTGCCGAAATTGATCCTGACGAAGCTCGAAGAACTTTTCAGATGGCTCAGGCTGACTCAGTTAAAGCAGAAGGCAAGAAAAGGGTAATAGAGGCAAATTCGGCATTTAAAAGAGCGAAGGCTAGACTGGAAGCTTCAAATGTAGCTTAGCGCGGCTTTTTTAAGCCCGAAAGCACTTAGTGCTTCGACAATCTGAAACTAATACTATCACGACACGCACGAAAACCCTTGCTTCGATGTGTTTCAGATGCAGTAAAACTTATTAGATACCACCAATTTAATCATCACGGTATCTAGTAAGTGATACCTACTATTGGATTCGAACCAATGACTCTCGCCGTATGAAAGCGATACTCTAACCGCTGAGTCAAGTAGGCTGCCAGTAACTTAATTGAATTGAACCTACGCGCCCTTCTATCTTATCCAGGTTTGTGATTTACGTGGAACATATAGATGTCTTCATTATATCCGAAGAAGTAGCTGGACACAACTACACGTTTCACCATTTAATAAAGATTGGATTCCATATATATATATATATATTATTTCCAAACAAGTTTGTTGACTTGACAAAAATTAATTGATACTGATAAAATTATTTTATATATGATCAGATGTATAAAGGGCTATAGCTCAGCGGTAGAGCACCTCGTTTACACGTGCGCCCATGTTTTTTCTCGGGAAGATTTGTCGAAACCCACCGACTCATGCAAAACTATGCATGATAATTGTTTGTCTAACTTGCGATTAAGGATACAAAAGAAAAGTAGCATGACAGATAAGTTGACTAAAAGAAGTCAACTCCTAAAAGTTGATATGGTGGATAAGTGGTTTATCCGACGCTATTATTGGTGGGGACGACGCGAGCACCCCAGGATAGATCTCTTCCTCGTCTCACGACCTTTCGGGTGTAGAGGGTGTCGTATATTCCTTTCAAGCGACAGAGAATATTTGATATCGCGGGGAGGGGCCTGCATCCCCGGAGGCAAACCTGTGTCAACATAATATTAATAACCTTCTCAAGATACTTCGGGATTGCCTGATTCATTGAATTTCCCATTACGAAGTTTTGAAAAAAAAAAACTTTTCGTGAAAAATGGCTTAGGCATATGGAGCCCCCCTTCCCCTCTTTATTTTTTTTTTCTAGTAAAAACAAGGTTGGTGCATCAGCAAATGTTTGTTTTTCCCAATCAAATTGGGGAGCAGCTGGTAAGAGAGCCCTATGCCGTAAAAGCGGCATGTTGGGTTCGCCAAGCAGTTCAGGAAGGTTTTTTCCAGATTCCGATCTGCATGACCGAGAATGTCTACGGTTCGAATCCGTATAGTCCTAACTTAAAAAAAAGGGAGGAGTAGTAGATTGCTGGCACGCCATGCGCCTACTCAATCAATCTGAGTTGTCTACTTCAATGACTACTTTCTCACATCTAAATTATTAAGCTTTTTCTCTTTCTCTAAGGAAGAAATAGTCAGTTCTTTGATGCAGTTAATCAATAACTGGATCGGAGAAATGGAAGTGCAAGCAATTTGTTAAAATTTCTGAATTACTTAATTTTTTTTTTTTACTGGGGAGGCGACGTTGCCACTCCCGGAAATGGAAAATGGATGGCTAACATTTCTTACTCACTTCTCCCTACCAATGGGGTAACTACCGGTACAGTCAAACTAAATTTTTGATTTACTTCCCTGAATGGGTTGTACATGCTAAACCCTTTTCAGTATTTCGGTATGGCAAAACAATGGTTATTTTCCATTTGCCTACCCTAGGTTGATACCATTTTGTCCAGTTCCAAATTTATCGACTAAAAAAAAATTAAGGCGAGAGGAATATGCAAATGTTTTCGCTCCAACAATATGACTCCTTTTGGATTTTTCTATCAGTATCTATATCTATTCCCTATTTAGCTTCTTTGATTTCCGGATTTGTTGCCCCCGCTCGGAAAGGACCGGAAAAGTTAACGAGTTACGAGTCGGGCATTGAACCGAAAGGAAATACTTGGATTCAATCTCAAATATGTTATTACATGTTTGCTTTGGTTTTCACGGTCTCCGACGTCGAAACCGTATTTCTTTATCCCTGGGCTGTATCTTTCAAGGAATTGGGACTATTTGCTTTTACCGAAGTGATCATCTTCATCTTTATACTAATAGTTGGTTTGGTTCACGCATGGCGAAAAGGAGCATCGGAATGGTGTCAACTTCCAAACATTTGGTTGAAGGCGGCAGAGAGGAAGTCGAACCCTGCAGTGTAAATATCCCTCTGAATTCGGTAGAACCGCTGCTCCCTGAATGGGGTGTGTCAAATTCAATTTTTTTAACTAATATCAGTGATTTTTCCAACTGGTCCAGACTTTCTAGTTTATGGCCACTTCTTTATGGCACCAGCTGCTGCTTCATCGAATTTGCCTCCCTAATTGGTTCACGATTCGATTTCGATCGGTACGGTCTGGTACCTAGATCTAGTCCTAGGCAGGCAGACCTAGTTGTCACCGCCGGTACCGTAACCATGAAGATGGCTCCGTCCCTAGTAAGACTCTATGAGCAAATGCCTGATCCGAAGTATGTAATTGCTATGGGAGCTTGCACTATTACGGGGGGCATGTTTGGCACAGATTCCTATAGTACTGTTCGCGGGGTAGACAAATCAATTCCCGTCGATATTTATTTGCCAGGTTGTCCGCCCAAACCTGAAGCTATTATTGATGCTGTAACAAAACTCCGTAAGAAAATTGCTAGAGGAAGTTTCATAGATCGGGCTTCCTGTCCCACTCGAACGAAATACCTCAGTTTAAATCATCGATTTCGCTTTGTACCTAGCATCCATATAGGTGGATACAATCAAGAATTAACTAATTGTGATACGAAATTGTTCCTATATAGTTTTTCGGAAAATTTTCAAAAACTTAAAGAGAAGTCTGATACATAAATAGTAAAGGTATAGGAATGACTAGATTTCATCCCACAAATGAATAAAATAAGAAAGAGGTGTCAACAAATATGAACACTATCTATGAAAATAAGTTGAATCCCGAGACGCGGGGTCGATTATCCGTCTGGTCGACTAGACATAAGTTTTCCCATCGACCTTTGGGTTATGATTATAGGGGTGTCGAGACTTTGCAAGTCAAATCGGAGGAGTGGTTGTCTGTAGCTGTCGCTCCATATGCCTATGGTTTCAATTACCTACGTTCTCAATGTGCTTATGACTCGGCACCGGGGGGATACCTAGCCAGTGTATATCATCTGACACAGATGCGAGATCAATCGGATCAACCCGAAGAGGTTTGTGTAAAAATCTTTGTCCCAAGAAAAAACCCCAGAATACCTTCGGTTTATTGGGTTTGGAAAGGCTCCGATTTTCAGGAACGTGAATCCTATGATATGTTGGGAATAATTCATCAGGGTCATCCGCACCTTAGGCGGATACTAATGCCTGAAAGTTGGGTAGGGTGGCCCCTACGTAAAGATTACGTAGTACCCAATTTTTATGAGTTACAGGATGCCTATTAAATTGTATGAAGGCTAAAAAGAAAAAACTGACCTCAGACCCGCCCTTACCGTCTAATTTTTATTGAAGCTGTTTACGATTACCAGACAGAGCTTTCAAATGCGGATGCAAATGATCCACCCAGTTTTCGAGGTACTTTTCGGTTAGCTTTTTCGGGGTTGAAGGGTTTTCCATAGTACTGAAACTGGTTTGGCCTTTCCCCCAAGCCAAACGATTTAGATGCCAAGAACCAGATTTGAACTGGTGACACGGGGATTTTCAGTCCCCTGCTCTACCGACTGAGCTATCTCGGCCAACTCATTTACGGGTAAGAACTATAAATCGGTTATCTATTTCAACTCTAGTTTTTTGCCTAGTTAAATTGCTGATCTCGCTTTTATCGATGTGTTTGATACAATAGAACATCCCTTGCAGGAAATGAGGGATGGGGGGGGGCTCCGACTGAGCCATTCATGCATATTAAAAGACTGAATGGCTCATCTGCCAAATGTTTTTGAGAAGCCAGAGACAGAAAAAGTTGAAAGGTTTATGTATCTCCCTTCCGATCAAAATGTGTGGATCCAAACAACCTAAGATGCGTCAACTAAATTGCCTCGCTGGGGATAGAGGGATTCGAACCCTCACGGTCTCGTGAAACCAACGGATTTTCGTTCTACTGCAACTTGCGCCGCTCCTTCTCACTTCTCCTAAAGTGCATAGAATCGGACTCTATCTTCATTCACGAAAGTATTGTTTCTCGTTACCAGTTCGCTTGTTAGATAGTTCCTGTCGAAATGAAGTGGGATCCCACAACAGGTAAGAGAACAATATATAGATTAATAGCAGTAGAGAGGGTCTACTTAGCAGTTTCTTACTAAGAAGTAGAATAAATTGTCGCGATTTTGTGGATGAATGCTGCCCTCAAACCGAGGAATCTGCGTCCAAGTTAAATGGACGAAAAGAAGTAAAACTTCTTATCTTTACTAGGTCTCAGTCTCATACCTATACATTTTGCCTCACGCAATTAGCCAAACAAAATAGTTCCATATTCAGTTCTTCCGAGAACTAGTAACTAAAAGATTGCTCGTTGGAATGGCCCCCGTCGAGTCTCTGTACCTATCTCACCTAATTAGGATTAGGTGCCTAATTCATTTGGGTTATACAAGATTTGGCTCAGGATTACCCGATAAAAGGTCCCAGGTTCCCCTGAATTTGGGGGCTGCCACTTGATATGTCTCCATATCTAGGCTCAATCTGGTTGAGTCCGCTGCGTCTACCATTCCGCCATATCCCCACCATTTAGGCCCCAACGAACTTACGAGAAAGAAATAGATAGCCGCGTAAATGTAGGTGTGTCAAACCTTTTGTCGTGCCTACACCTACTAAGGTGCTTAGCCTAAGTTGATACCATTTCGTTTAATGTTTCTTTGGTTCAGTCAGCTTTTAACTAGTAAAGAGGAAAAAGAAATTGTTTCTTTTTTCTTTACTCTCCCGTTTTAAATAGGGAAATGCATGGAATTCAACTTGTCAGCAAAAGGGTTAATTGCTTCGTAGAAGTTGAGTTTCTCTCATAGAATTATATATGAATGTACTACTTGAAGCAATATATTCGTGGATAAGTTTGATTTCCTTTACAAAATTTTTATGTAAATGGATATGCTAGAACGTCCCTATCTGACATTACGAATCTTGGTAGTCTCTGCTTACCCACCTTCATCTCTTCCTCAATTGTTGATAACATATTGAATATTTATTAGTTCCTACTCATATGTTATGATTGTCGCAGATATTAAATTTGACTGGCTTCTATTTTATTCACCGACGCAGCAATAAGGGGTAATATCCCTGTGCTGATCCCATAAGTTTTTTCTCCAACTATAAAACGTTTACAGAAAAGGAGTTTCCATGTCTCGCTACCGAGGACCTCGTTTGAAACTGATACGTCGTCTGAAAAATTTACCGGGATTTGTAGGTAGAAGTAAGATACCCAACTCGGGAGAATTTCGAGTCGCTACCGATCAATCAGCTTCGAGAAAAATTTCTCAATTTTGCGTGCGTTTGGAGGCCAAACAAAAATTACGTTTTAATTATGGATTAACAGAACGCTAACTGTTAAAATATGTACGTATCGCTAGAAAAGCTAGAGGTTCAACGGGCCAAGTACCACTGCAACTACTTGAGATGCGTCTGGATAATGTTATTTTCCACTTAGGTATGGCTTCCACGATTCCCGCCGCTAGGCAGTTAGTTAATCACAGACATATTTTAGTGAACAATTGTGTTGTAGATATACCAAGTTATCGCTGTAAGCCAAGAGATCTTATTACTGTTCGAAATCGACCAACTTCGTATAATGCACTGAGGAATAAGTTTACTGGGGGGGACAAAACGCCGGATCACTTGACCATTTCTCTATCGGAAGGCAACAAGCCAACAGGATTGGTAAATTGTATTGCCAATCGAGAATCCGTCAAGTTGAATATAAATGAATTGTTAGTTGTTGAGTATTACTCCCGCAAAGCCTAGTGATCATTGAATAAATTCTTATTTCAATAGAAAGATTTGGAGGTCTCTACAATGAAAAGTCCCTACAATGAAAATTTAAGCAAAAGACTTGGGATGTTGGAATTCAATAAGCGGATTATTTAGGAAGTTGCACAAGTCTCTCGATCTAGCTTGTTCTCTTTTTCGGGCATAATTTCAATCATAATTTTGGAACCTATATATAAATATTTGAATTTTGAGCAAATTAATATGGTGCACGATGCGGTGTAAGTATCTGAATCACTCGTCCACGTCACTTCAACGAAATTTTTAATCAACCGAAGGATTACCAATTATTCGTATTGAGATGGTCCTTCGGCTTCTTTAAAGTTGGATCACTTGATTTGAAACCCCGACTCCAGTATTTTTTGAGTCGACAATTTAGCTAGATTTCGATAGGAGTAAATAAAGGTAACCTTGGGTAGGTAAAAATAAAGAAAGGAAAGGGAGGGATTTGAACCCTCGGTAGCTGGAACTCTACTTAGCATTTCCGGTGCTACGCCTTAAACCGCTCGGCCACCCTTCCTGCCCTGGGGTCCACCAATTAAACTAATTGACATATTTTAGGTATTTAGATGGTGAAATAACAAGTGACTTGTGATAGTAGTAGTTGAAAACAACTTGTTGCTGAAATACAAATCGAAGAGAAAAAAGAGATATTTAACACGACTTGTCCCTTTACTACCTTCCTTTTTTATATTATTGTTTACGAATCCCTTTTTCTTTTTGCAATTTCAATTAATATACTAATACCAAGTGGGGTGCAGAAAAAAAAAAACAAGGAGTCGAAATTGATTATGCCTAGATCTCAGAGAAATGACAACTTTATCGACAAAACTTTCACAATTCTAGCGGATATTTTGTTGCAAATTCTACCTACCACTAAGAGAGAAAGGGAAGCTTCTACATATTATAGGGATGGTGCGATTCGATGAGGCAAGCAATTTCTCATTATTCAATATTATTAATAATGATTGAAATAGTTATAGCTTCGAAGGGCCCACATTTTTTAAAGGTGTGTTTCGATTGCCGAACGAAACCTTCGTTCGCGTATTCACGATTGATGCAGCCTCGGAAGCTATGGATCCCATTTCCTGCGGATTTTGATATCAAGCAAGCAAGAGGTTAAATCCATAATTTGATGTGGAACACATGGCAATTTTATGAGTAAGCACGAGTAGGGAGTGGGCACTACGTGGAGGAATCGGCAACACAAAATCTACGGCAATTTTTGGCTTTGACAGATATCGCCAATCTTCGAGAAATTTGAAATTGCGGTAACGACCAATAGTGATTGGGGTAGCAAACACCCATCCCGTTTGCGGCTCGGATACCCTTAAAATCATCGGAGATTGCCGAGGTGAATAACCCCTCGAGAAATGAAATGTTGGGAACGAATAAATAGCCAAGGTATTTTTGTTATCGTCTTCACTGTAAGAAGATGACGCAACCGCCTCAACAAAACAAAATACTTTGCGAGAAGGATGGTTAGATACCAGTTTCATGAGACACTAACCCCCGCTTAGTTTCAGATGCTACTTCTTTTCCGCGAATCGAACGGGGGGAGCCGTATGAGTCGAGAATCTCACGTACGGTTTTGAAGCGGGGCTTATTTGTGTAAGCAACCGTAACGGATGTCGGCCCAATCTGAAGGGGAATATGCAGAAGCCTCATGAAGCTATTACAAAGCCATGCGTTTAGAGGTTGACTCTTATGACCGGAGCTACATACTTCATAATATAGGCCTTACTCATACAAGTAATGGAAAACATGCGAGAGCTTTGGAATATTACTTTCAAGCACCAGAGCGGAATTCTTCTCCGCCACAAGCTTTTAATAATATGGCTGTGATCTGTCACCACGTGCGACTACCTACGCTTCAAGATTATCTGGTTCAAAAATATTCAACCAACGAAATGGGCTTCCCTCAAGCATACTTCCAAACGGGAGCTGCCTCGAGCTGCGGGATTCAGCCTCTTTCAAAGTAATCCGGGTTTGGAAGAGGGAGGTAGCCTAACTGTCTCATGGATAACTGACTGAATCGGAGAATAAAGCATCGCAAAGATTCGTCATTGAAAATTTGGGTCGACGCAATGAAATTGGTCCATAAAAAAAATTAGACAATTTGTCTCTGTAGTAGAGACAGTTGGGAAGAAATAATTGACGGACCACGGTGTAGTATCAAATCCTAAAAGAAAAATTTCTCCAATCTGAAGAAAAAAAAATCTACATTGAGATGGGTAGTTAGTGCCGAAGGAAGTTCCTACTTCTTCCCTTCTATTTATTTAACTAGGAGTACGGAAAAAATATTATTCAAGACGGATGAAATCATAAACCGGACTATTCTTAAGTTACTCCGAAATTCAAAAGTAATCCCTATTTCTTGGTTAGGAAACAAGAAGCTAGTAACAGAGTTGTCTGAGCCGTATGAGGCGGGAAACTTCCAAGTTCGGTTCTAAAGGAGGGGGTTGGGAAGTAACCACCCATTCTGATCGAGGAGAACAGGCCATTAACCAAGGAAATTTGGAGATTTCGGAGGCTTGGTTTGATCAAGCTGCTGAGTATTGGAAGCAAGCAATAGCACTTTCCCCTGGTAATTACATTGAAGCACAGAATCGGTTAAAAATTACGGGACGCTCTTCTTCGTTTAATTAATTAGTAGGAGGAGGGAGGGGATATTGGCACGAGACGACAAGGTTAATAAATAGAGTTAATAGATAGAAATTAGTGCTTGCTCGACACAAACCTTGTGGCCTCTCCCCCTACCAAACGTATGATCAATCTTACCAAGTCCATTAGGCACTAAGGAGTCGTGTAATAATGCCATCAAAAGCCTGCCCCGCATAACTTCTTGATAGCAGCTGTTCGAGTTTCAAACTCGAGAGAGAAGGGAATAGATTACTACATGTAAAAGAAGCTCTAGTTCTCAGAAGTTTAGTATCTTCCGTTGGTAGGTTGTTGCTATCCCTTGCCCGAAGAGAGGAGAGTCCCGATGACTATTCGTTCGCCAGAACCAGAAGTCAAGATTATGGTGGAGAAGGATCCCGTAAAAACCTCTTTCGAGAGATGGGCCCAACCCGGACATTTCTCGAGGAATTTGGCTAAGGGTCCCAATACTACCACATGGATTTGGAACTTACATGCCGATGCCCACGATTTTGATAGCCATACCAATGATTTGGAGGATATATCGCGCAAAATATTTGGTGCCCACTTTGGCCAGTTAGCCATTATTCTCATTTGGTTGAGTGGCATGTACTTTCACGGGGCCCGTTTTTCCAATTATGAAGCGTGGCTGAATGATCCCACTCACGTGAAACCTAGTGCCCAGGTTGTTTGGCCAATAGTGGGTCAAGAGATACTCAATGGAGATGTAGGTGGAGGGTTTCAGGGTGTACAGATAACGTCTGGATTTTTCCAACTTTGGCGAGCTTCCGGAATAACTAATGAGTTACAGCTCTATTGCACAGCTGTGGGTGCTTTAATCCTTGCTGGATTAATGTTTTTCGCCGGTTGGTTCCACTACCATAAAGCTGCCCCAAAACTAGCTTGGTTCCAGAACGTTGAATCAATGCTAAATCACCATTTGGCGGGTCTATTGGGGTTGGGATCTCTAGGTTGGGCGGGACATCAGATACATGTTTCACTACCGATTAACCAACTTTTAGATGCGGGAGTTGACCCCAAGGAAATACCCCTTCCTCACGAATTCATTCTTAATCGTGATCTTATGGCTCAAGCGTATCCAAGTTTTGCGAAAGGACTGATTCCTTTTTTTACCCTTGACTGGTCAGAATACTCAGATTTTTTGACTTTCCGTGGAGGTTTGAACCCAGTAACGGGAGGTTTGTGGCTGACTGATGCCGTGCATCACCACTTAGCCATTGCCGTTCTCTTCTTGGTAGCTGGTCACATGTATAGAACCAACTGGGGTATCGGACATAGTACGAAGGAAATTTTGGAGGCTCATAAAGGCCCTTTCACGGGTGAAGGCCACAAAGGTCTATACGAAATTCTAACAAGTTCGTGGCATGCTCAATTAGCAATCAATCTTGCCATGTTAGGTTCTTTAACAATTATAGTGTCCCATCACATGTATGCGATGCCCCCGTATCCTTACTTGGCTACCGATTATGCCACACAACTTTCCTTGTTTACACATCATATGTGGATAGGGGGATTTCTAGTAGTTGGCGCAGCTGCACACGCGGCTATTTTTATGGTAAGAGATTATGATCCAACTACCCAATACAACAATCTGTTAGATCGCGTTATTCGGCATCGTGACGCAATAGTTTCACATCTCAACTGGGTTTGCATTTTTCTAGGTTTTCACAGTTTCGGTCTATACATCCATAATGATACCATGAGCGCCTTGGGGCGTCCTCAAGATATGTTTTCAGATACCGCCATTCAATTACAACCAATATTTGCTCAGTGGGTGCAGAATACCCACGCCTTGGCTCCCGGATCAACCGCGCCTAATGCCGCGGCGAGTACCAGTTTAAGCTGGGGTGGCGGCGACTTAGTCGCTGTAGCCGGCAAAGTTGCCATGGCCCCAATTCCATTAGGTACCGCAGATTTCCTGGTGCACCACATTCATGCATTTACCGTTCATGTTACTGTATTAATATTATTAAAAGGTGTTTTATTTGCACGCAGCTCCCGACTAATACCCGATAAAGCGAATCTTGGTTTTCGTTTTCCTTGCGACGGTCCCGGCAGAGGAGGCACCTGCCAAGTATCGGCTTGGGATCACGTTTTCCTAGGGTTATTCTGGATGTACAACTCGATTTCAGTAGTTATATTTCACTTTAGCTGGAAGATGCAATCCGACGTTTGGGGCAGTATAAGCGAACAGGGGGTGGTAAACCACATCACTGGGGGAAACTTCGCGCAAAGTTCAACAACGATTAATGGATGGTTACGGGATTTTTTGTGGGCACAGGCTTCCCAAGTCATTCAATCATATGGTTCTTCATTATCTGCGTACGGTCTTCTATTTCTGGGGGCTCACTTCGTTTGGGCCTTCAGTCTGATGTTTCTATTTAGTGGTCGTGGATACCGGCAAGAACTTATCGAATCCATTGTTTGGGCTCATAACAAGTTGAAAGTTGCCCCCGTCACCCAACCCAGGGCCCTGAGTATCATACAGGGACGTGCCGTGGGAGTAACTCACTACCTTCTGGGTGGAATTGCCACGACGTGGGCGTTCTTCCTGGCGAGAATCATTGCAGTGGGATAATGGCTAGGAGGATTTGAGAAACATTACGGCATCAAGATTTCCACAGTTCAGCCGGGGTCTATCCCAAGACCCGACTACTCGTCGTATCTGGTTCGGTATAGCCACTGCCCACGACTTCGAGAGTCATGACGATACTACCGAGGAACGTCTATACCAAAAAATATTTGCATCTCATTCTGGTCAATTAGCTATCATCTTTCTCTGGACCTCTGGAAATTTGTTCCACGTGGCTTGGCAGGGCAATTTCGAAGCATGGGTACGGGACCCCTTACATGTGAGACCAATTGCTCATGCCATTTGGGATCCTCATTTTGGTCAACCAGCTGTCGAAGCCTACACTCGAGGGGGCGCTGCGGGTCCAGTCAATATTGCCTACTCAGGCGTGTATCAATGGTGGTACACTATTGGTCTACGCAATAACCAAGATCTTTATACCGGAGCTATCTTTCTACTAGCTATTTCTGCTTCGTTCCTATTGGCAAGCTGGTTACATCTGCAACCTAAATGGAGACCAAGCATTTCTTGGTTCAAAAATGCTGAATCCCGGCTCAATCATCACCTTTCAGGGCTCTTCGGGGTGAGTTCTTTGGCTTGGGCGGGACATTTAGTTCACGTAGCTATTCCCGAAGCAAGGGGCGGACATGTCAGATGGGGTAATTTATTGACCGTCACTCCGCACCCTCAAGGATTGGGGCCGTTTTTCTCGGGTCAGTGGAGTGTTTATGCGCAAAATCCCGATTCCGGTAACCATTTGTTTGATAGCACTCAAGGGGCGGGAACAGCCATTTCAACCTTTTTGGGCGGATTTCACCCACAGACTCAAAGTTTGTGGCTAACAGATGTTGCTCATCACCACCTAGCTATTGCCGTTGTGTTTATAATTGCCGGCCACACGTACAGGACTAACTCTGGTATTGGACATAGTATGAAAGAGATTCTCGAGGCCCATATCCCTCCAGGAGGTAAGTTGGGTCGCGGACACAAAGGACTTTACGATGCGGTCAATAATTCTCTCCACTTCCAACTGGGGCTTGCTTTAGCTGCTTTGGGGGTCGTCACCTCGTTAGTCGCGCAACACATGTATTCCTTACCCGCTTATGCTTTCATGGCACAGGATTATACGACTCAAGCCGCGCTATACACCCATCATCAATATATTGCCGGTTTTATCATGGCAGGAGCCTTCGCACACGGAGCTATATTCTTCATTCGAGATTATGATCCAGAACAAAATAAGGACAACGTTTTAGCAAGAATGTTAGAGCACAAAGAAGCCATAATAGCTCACTTAAGTTGGGCGAGTTTATTCCTGGGGTTCCACACGCTAGGGCTCTATGTCCACAACGACGTAATGCTAGCCTTCGGGACTCCGGAAAAACAGATTCTTATTGAACCTATATTTGCTCAATGGATTCAATCTACTCATGGTAAAACTTTGTACGGTTTCGATGTACTTTTATCCTCGGCAGGTAGTCCGGCAAGTAATGCTGGTCGGGGCTTATGGTTACCGGGTTGGCTAGATGCTATTAACAACAATAGCAACTCGCTATTTCTAACGATCGGGCCCGGGGATTTCTTAGTTCACCACGCCATCGCTTTGGGCCTACATACGACTACACTGATTTTAGTGAAAGGCGCTTTAGATGCGCGCGGTTCCAAGTTGATGCCAGATAAAAAAGAATTTGGTTACAGTTTCCCCTGCGATGGTCCCGGCCGAGGCGGTACCTGTGACATCTCAGCTTGGGATGCGTTTTATTTAGCTGTCTTCTGGATGCTAAACACTATTGGATGGGTTACCTTCTACTGGCACTGGAAACACATTACCTTGTGGCAAGGGAATGCTGCTCAATTCAATGAATCTTCCACGTATTTAATGGGGTGGTTGAGGGATTACCTATGGCTGAACTCCTCACAACTTATTAATGGTTATAACCCCTTCGGTATGAACAGTTTATCTGTATGGGCGTGGATGTTCCTGTTTGGACATCTCGTGTGGGCTATTGGATTCATGTTTCCAATTTCTTGGCGCGGTTATTGGCAAGAACTTATCGAAACTCTAGCTTGGGCTCACGAACGAACACCCCTAGCAAATGTGATACGCTGGAAAGATAAGCCGGTCGCTCTCTCCATCGTTCAAGCGAGACTGGTGGGACTAGCCCACTTTTCCGTGGGTTACATCTTTACCTATGCAGCTTTTCTAATAGCATCTACATCAGGTAAATTTGGCTAATTTTTTCTTGTTAACTAACAGATTGTCTATTTCCGCGTCAAGTTTGCCCTCCCATTATTTTCCACACCCGAGCCGATTTCCAAACCAGTTATCCATTTATCAATAATTAGAAATAGAAATTGATTCTTCCTTTTCTAGTTATTGGTAAATAAATTTTTGGTTGCGAGTCCAATTTATTTCAGAATAGTATTTCAATCCCGCTTACTTATTCATCAATTATGGCAAAGAAAAGTCTTATTGAGAAGGAAAAAAAAAAAAAAGAATTAGTGAAGAGATATGATGTCATTCGCCAATCCTTGAAAAGACAGATTAAAAGTAGTTTGTCAATTCAGGGTAAACTAACTATTTCCAGAAAGTTGCAATCTCTACCGCGAAGTAGTGCACCTGTTCGTCTTCGCAACCGGTGTTCCCTAACCGGACGACCCCGATCCAATTACCGAGACTTTGGCTTATCTAGACACGTACTTCGTGAAATGGCACACACTTGTGTGCTGCCTGGAGTATCGAAATCAAGTTGGTAGTGAAAAATCCCCCCCCCCCCCCCCACTTATCTCACAAATGATGTCTAATTCTACGAATTAGATATTTCTTTCCACTTACATTCAATGTAATTATTCAATAGATGTATAATAATTACGTTGAAGGTATCAACTAAGCGGGGTAGAGCAGTTTGGTAGCTCGCAAGGCTCATAACCTTGAGGTCACAGGTTCAAATCCTGTCCCCGCGAAGTAAACTAACAATAGTTTATTTACGTTAGTAATGCGGTGCTTGATGTTCGTCGCGATCTCAGACGAATCGATCCAGATCAGATATCGGCGAAGTCCAAGTCTTTCCATCAATTATTAAATTGCGATTATTTGATGTCACACGTCAAAGTAAAAATTACTTAATTAGTATAACTTCTTCTTTTTCTCCTTTCTTTTCTGAACTTTTTTGCTCAGTGAAACTTTATAGATAGATGGATAGATTTGTAAATCTATACCTAAATAGAAATGTCAAATTTAGAATTTGGGAACATAGCTATATCTTGTTTCAGACTAAAACTGGTTCTCTCTGTTTCATCAAGTTCGAATATTGCGAAGAGAAAAAATAAACGAAAGGAGAGATGGGACAAAAACTGATGGTGTGCCTAATAGAATTCGACCCAAAACTATTTCTGATTTGAGGCCCCCTTAACTCAGGGGTAGAGTGACGCCATGGTAAGGCGTAAGTCGTCGGTTCAAATCCGACAAGGGGCTAATTAAGAAGCCGTGAGATATCCAAAAATCGAACTGTCTTAGTTTTACGGAAACACCCGGGTCTACATGGTTTTGACGACTCTCACTATATTTAATGAAATAAAAAAAAAATTACAATCTTGTAAAAACCTAATTCAGTGCGAAATTAAAAGTATTTACTTCCAATTTCAATTTTTTAGTGAAATTAAACCGTTTCGGTTTTGTTTTCTTCGCGATCTCCAACTTAAGTAGTTTCGTTGCACTGAATGATGTGTCACCCCTTACAATAAGTAAAAAAAAAAAAAAAAGAAATAAATGAAGTGGATATAATTTTTAATGCCGGAACCTTTTTTGTTACCCCTATCTTGGGAATTGAATATGAATTCCCAATATCAATAGATATCTATATATAAATAGATAGATATATGTATATATCTATCTATTTATATGTATCGAACTATGTCTCTATATAAATCTCAATTTGAAAAGGGAAAAAAGGAGGATAATTAAGTGGCAAATTTTTTCCTTCTCATACTTTTTCCTTCTTATATAGATAATTTCCTGTAATTGGCAGAAGCTATTCGAGTATCTAGCACCCTTATTTGTCATATATTTCCAATAAATACCCTAAAACGGTTTTGCCGCTGGGGCTTTATGTGAACAGCAAATCATTTTGTTCAATGTTGAAATTTCCAACATATACTCCGCTCAGGTTTAAACTGCGGCATGCTGCTTATCTACTACCGCTACTTGGGATCAAACCTAAGAAAAAGGCTTCCAATTTTTACTGGGGATTGGTAAAATAAGTACCGAAATAATTTTGAAAAGGGGATGAATAACACACCCACATATATACATATATTTCATATATGAGTGTAAGCTCTTCAGGCCGCTCTAGGACTTCTTCCCCTAGTTTATGGAAACAACTCCGTTTTCTGCTAGGTTGGATTCCCAAGGTAGCTTCAATGCGACTGAGCGGTTAACGAAGTCAAAGTCTCGGAAGAAAGGAAAGGTCTACCCACTGCTCAAAAAACTACGTAACAAACGGGATCAGCTTAGGATCAAGTAAGTAAGAAGGAAGAGATGCCCAGAAGCTAAAATTATACGAAAAGGAATAAAAAAACATGGAATAAAAAGAGCGGCTGGACAAAAACGACAGAAGAGGGAAAAGAGAGGAGAAAGCTGGAAGCAAGGCAGAAAAAAATACTGAAGGGAGTGAGAACCTCCAAACTCCTGACTGCAGCTGAAAGATCTATCAGTCTCATTTTCGTGTAATAACTCCTGGGAATCCGCTGCCTTCGCAAATGACTTCCCGGGAGGACCGACGTCGCAGCGGCCCAGTTTCATCTCACCGCGAGAGGACAGAACCACACTGCGTCGCGGCTTGAAAAATAAAAAGGAAGGGGGAACCCAAAAATTGTTTGAGGGGCCGAGTGAGGGGATGAATATGACCATTGCCATCGGAAAATCTTCTAAGGAGCCGAAAGATTTATTTGATAGTATGGACGACTGGCTCAGGAGAGACCGTTTCGTCTTCGTGGGTTGGTCTGGCCTACTACTATTCCCTACCGCTTACTTTGCTTTGGGCGGTTGGTTCACAGGTACAACCTTTGTCACTTCATGGTACACCCACGGATTAGCTAGTTCTTACTTGGAGGGATGCAACTTTCTGACTGCTGCGGTATCCACTCCCGCTAACAGTTTAGCCCACTCCTTACTTCTTTTGTGGGGCCCTGAAGCACAGGGAGATTTCACTCGCTGGTGCCAATTGGGGGGTTTATGGACCTTCGTTGCTCTTCACGGCTCCTTCGCTCTAATAGGTTTTATGTTACGCCAATTCGAACTTGCGAGGTCTGTGCAACTACGTCCCTACAACGCAATAGCTTTCTCCGCTCCAATTGCGGTTTTTGTCTCCGTATTTTTGGTTTACCCTCTGGGGCAATCCGGTTGGTTTTTCGCACCCAGTTTTGGCGTAGCTGCCATTTTCCGATTCATTCTCTTTTTTCAAGGTTTTCATAATTGGACTCTGAACCCATTTCATATGATGGGAGTTGCTGGAGTCCTTGGCGCGGCCCTTTTATGCGCCATTCACGGTGCTACAGTTGAAAATACTTTATTTGAAGACGGTGATGGTGCAAACACATTTCGCGCGTTCAATCCAACTCAGTCTGAGGAGACTTATTCAATGGTAACCGCGAATCGTTTCTGGTCCCAAATATTCGGTGTTGCTTTCTCCAACAAACGTTGGTTACACTTCTTTATGTTATTCGTGCCAGTGACAGGTTTATGGATGAGTGCTATTGGAGTAGTTGGTCTCGCCCTGAATTTACGTGCGTACGACTTTGTCTCCCAAGAAATTCGCGCAGCAGAAGATCCCGAGTTTGAGACTTTTTACACGAAAAATATCTTACTAAACGAGGGTATCCGTGCCTGGATGGCAGCTCAGGATCAGCCCCACGAAAACCTTGTATTTCCCGAGGAGGTTTTACCCCGTGGAAACGCTCTTTAATGGAACCCTCTCGCTGGGTGGCCGCGACCAGGAAACCACAGGTTTTGCTTGGTGGGCTGGCAACGCCCGACTAATTAATCTGTCTGGTAAATTGCTTGGTGCCCACGTAGCTCATGCCGGTCTGATTGTCTTCTGGGCCGGATCTATGAATTTGTTTGAAGTGGCTCACTTCGTATCAGAGAAGCCTATGTATGAGCAGGGATTAATCCTACTTCCTCACCTGGCCACTCTGGGTTGGGGAGTGGGTCCCGGCGGGGAAGTAGCCGATACCTTTCCCTACTTCGTTTCCGGAGTACTCCATTTGATTTCCTCCGCAGTTTTGGGATTTGGGGGTATATATCACGCCCTAATTGGACCCGAAACTTTGGAGGAATCCTTTCCCTTCTTTGGTTATACTTGGAAAGATAAGAATAAGATGACCACAATTCTCGGTATTCATTTAATACTACTAAGTCTTGGGGCTTTTCTTCTAGTTTTCAAAGCACTCTATTTCGGAGGTTTGTACGATACATGGGCACCCGGGGGTGGGGACGTGAGAGAAGTTGCAAATCTCACCCTAAGTCCTAATATTATCTTTGGTTACCTGCTAAAATCGCCTTTTGGCGGAGAAGGATGGATCGCAAGTGTGGATAATCTGGAAGATATCATCGGGGGACATGTTTGGTTGGGATCTATCTGCCTCTTTGGTGGAATTTGGCACATATTAACAAAACCGTCTGCCTGGGCTCGTCGCGCTCTCGTATGGTCCGGGGAAGCTTACTTATCTTATAGTTTGGGAGCCCTTTCCATCTTTGGCTTCACTGCCTGCTGCTTCGTCTGGTTCAACAACACAGCATATCCCAGTGAATTTTATGGTCCCACCGGTCCGGAAGCTTCTCAGGCACAAGCTTTTACTTTTCTCGTCAGGGACCAACGTCTCGGTGCTAACGTAGGTTCTGCCCAAGGACCTACTGGGTTGGGTAAATACCTGATGCGTTCCCCCACGGGAGAAATTATTTTTGGAGGTGAAACCATGCGCTTCTGGGACCTTCGCGCTCCTTGGTTAGAGCCTTTAAGGGGTCCCAACGGTTTAGATCTTAGTAAGTTGAAGAGGGATATACAGCCATGGCAGGAGCGACGATCCGCAGAGTATATGACTCATGCCCCCCTGGGCTCTCTAAACTCTGTAGGTGGAGTAGCGACCGAGATTAATGCCGTGAACTACGTATCTCCCCGGAGTTGGTTATCAACCTCTCACTTCGTTCTAGGATTCTTTTTTTTCGTGGGTCATTTATGGCACGCGGGTAGAGCTCGCGCAGCCGCAGCCGGGTTTGAGAAAGGAATTGACCGCAACACCGAACCCGTTCTTTCTATGACACCCCTTAATTAAAACTTGAAAATCTATGTTGAGATGATGAAAAGACAATAAAAATCCTTGTTTCGCATCTTTTTATTGCTAGCAAACCAATAAGGTATACATCTTTACGTCAGTGCCGGACTCAGTACATTCAGGCAAACTCTATCTATCTATCTATCATTTGAATAGATAGATAGATAGAGTTTTACTAACTTGGTAATATATGATATGGCACTATTTTCAATTTGGGGATAATAGCAATAAAAATTACGACATGCAATACTAGTAGTAACTAGTAACTATTGTTTCTTACGTCCAATTATATATATATATATAATTAGGTAGGAGAGAGAGGGATTCGAACCCTCGATGGCATTTTATTACCATGCCAGTTTTCAAGACTGGAGCCTTAAACCGCTCGACCATCTCTCCTGGTTAGGCCTATTTTTCACCCGATATTCGGAAGTATCAATCATGTTTCGTAGGTACTTCTGATAATAGATCAGAGGGTGTTCAACATCTATCTATCTAGATATGATATGTTGATCGATATCCCTTTTCTTTACCGAAACTTCTCTATACCGTGAAAGACGCAGAGTAAAAACAATTCTGACCGTAGAGTCGTTACGGATAATCATCCCGAATGTCGGAATCTAAACCAATTATTACTCAACAAAAACCTTGTGAAATTTGAGGTAGTTAGTGGCGAAGGGAAAAGGGTGGGGTCTCTGCGCTCCGTCAACAAAATAATTTGTTGCGGAGCGAGAGTTCCGTCGGATGAGGATTGGATGGTACGAACAATCTATTCCTTACGGGGAAACAATCAGAATTATGACTATCGCGTTCCAATTGGCTTTATTTGGATTAATTGCCACTTCATTCTTACTAGTTGTAGGGGTGCCCGTTGCATTTGCATCCCCCGATGGCTGGTCCGATAACAAAAATATCGTTTTTTCAGGGGCGTCATTATGGATTGGATCAGTTTTTTCGGTAGGTATACCCAACTCGTTTATTTCTTGAACTTTTGTTGCTTCGGTTCCTCCCTTCGTAATTTACTATTACGGATGGAGGTGCCAAATGAAGTAGACTTCTACCTATAGAAATGCCTAGAAAGAAGCTACACATAGTCGCAGTGTAGTCCATTTTCATTTGGTGAAATAGGTGTAGGTTAGGCCCCCCCTCTCGATAATTTGAGACTTTCAAATATAAAAAAGATACGTATGCAAAGTTTTAGCTAGTACAAATTCATTACAGGGTTAGAATGAAGTAGCAGATTCTGCGGATATAGTTTAGTGGTAAAACATCTCCTTGCCAAGGAGATGACGCGGGTTCGATTCCCGCTATCCGCCTATCCCATAGGAGACAAACAGGTTGTGTCATTTCATATATAGAAATATGCATAAAAATTTTTATGCCATTCTTATTCAATGTAAGGGAAAATAAAGAAGCAAATAGTGAGGAAAAGGAAGGAAACAAATTCAAATTTTAGACGAAAGAATAAAAATTGATTGAAAGCGAAGATCAATCCAATTTTTATTCTTTCAAAATTTTGTTTCTTTTTTAAATGGAATGATGTTTGAAGGCTCGACAATTTTGTTGAGATAGCCGTTTCGTCAACAAACAAATGGCAGCCGTATGTATGGCATATGTGAATTGCGTGGGGACGGGTCTAGCTACTTACTTGCTAATTCTTTTTGCGGATAGTATACTTATTACTAGTAGAACTGCTAGGCATCGATAACATAATCATGTCCTAAATGACATGCTATTGAACAATCCAAATTGAGTTGCTTTTTCTGCTTGTCCCCGGATCGGCGTTGGTCGCCAATAGTCAGCGGGAAGGCGATATAGTCAAGTGGTAAGACGGAGGACTGCAAATCCTTAATTCCCCAGTTCGAATCTGGGTGTCGCCTAGCGGGAAAATTTTTCCGTATATAACGATGAAGAACTAGATGTATCTAGTTTACTTGGATCTATTAATTTAATTAATTTTACCAGGGATTGTTTGTTGCGCCGAAATCGGATACAGGTTGAGGTGCTCTATAGCCTGTTATAGTCTATCACATTTCATGTGTCTCGATGCGCGTCACGCAGAAACAATCCCAACTAAGTATATCATTAATTGGTAATCAGAGGGTCCAAATCACCAAAATCTTTGAAGTGGGAGACGTCAAACAGTACCATTAAAAAAAAAAAAAAAAGAAATAAAATTGCATATGCAGTATCTTTATGTTGCTGAATTATCCCATCAAGCAGGTGTCTGCTCCTCGCTGGCAACAAGTTTCAATCTTTTTCAAGCTTTGTTTCGTATCTAGACTTATAAATAATTAGTAATTAGTAAAAATTGAGAGAGTAAATAGATAGGAGTTACAACTACGGACTTAGTTACTATAGCTTGGGCTGCTCTGACGGTGATTTCCACATTTTCCCTTTCACTTGTAGTTCGGGGACGAAGCGGTTTGTAACAAACGGTTAACCGGTCCTTCAGTGGCCTGATTCGGGGGATACATGTAGTCATGGCGAGGCCATTGATTCGTGTCTCTCCCACTTCAATTTTTAATTTTGAGTGAAAAGGGGCGGTGCAGCCACTTCTTATTGAGTTTATTGCCTTTGCTCCAGCCCACAGTGTAATCCTTTTTAACTTTTGATGTTAAAATTTCATTAACATTGGGTCGGAGATAAAATTACTCAAATATTTTGAATAAACTGATATCTCTTTCTTTCACCCATTTTTTACATTCAATATATTGCAGCTTGATAAATACATGGTGGACAAAAATACACAACTATTTCTAATTCCTCATTTTTGAGTAGTAGTTACACACGGGGGTATGTCTAAAGAATTTTATTGTGGAAGAAGAAGCAAATATCTGGGAGAGCTCCAACCAACCCGAATTCCTTCTTTTTTTGTCGTTTCGAAACAAAAATTGAAATGACAAAGTGGATGAATTTGGTAATCTAATAGACTGATTTTTTTCCTAACTATCGCGAAGAACCTACTCTGGTCATTCTTAACTCATACCTTCGTTAACTCAAACTTTAATTGTTTTTTGACTGCGCTCAGAACGAGAAACGGGGAGTGGATATATACCTGAAAGACAGTTGAGACCATATCTGTGATTCGGATACCTCACTTCTTTTTGCTTGGTTTGTGTAGATCGATTCATCCGTTTCGAAGAGGTATACAAAAAAGTATATCCAGATGCTATAGCCATCTAATATTAGTAATTAGGTAGAAATCATCTTTGTAAGAAACAAGAGTAATTGAATGAAAAATAAAAATTGATAGATCACTTTTTTGATCTATCAATTTTGGACAATTCTATTTGGGAATGATGCATCAAATATGGTACCCAAAAAGATGGAAACGATATAGAAACGCATAGATTCCGATTGACAGAGAAAAGGTAGTCAAGAAGAAGTGCTAAGTTGCGGATAAGTTGCTACTAACAACCAGGTGACGCAAAATTTCGTAGAGAGCAGGAGTAACGGCTTGCATATAACTTCATCTTACGAATGAGGAGCGAGGGGTGCCCTCTTTCTCCCCCTTACTATTTGCTCTTGCATACGAAGATTTATTGACAAATTGGTAGTTGAATCAGTTACCGATTACTAGTTATTCTGCGCGGCCGTTTGAATGTAAAGAATAAGTAGAAAAGCTGTCGGGATTGGAATGAAAGGTGCGGTAGCTACAAACGCAACAATATTTACTTCCGTATTGGTACTTCGAATCATTAGTTGGGAAGTAGCTCGAGCGGTTTCATCAAAAAAACTCTCGGATTCTATTATAAACTATCTATTTCTAATTAGTCGGGTCGACCGAATTATTGGCTAATCAATTAGAAAAAAATATCGAATTTGAATCTTCGATATCGATTACATAGTATATCACGAAATGAAATCTCGAGAATACCTATTCTTTGTTTTTGCGAAGTATCAGCCCACCCTTGACGCATCCGTTTCAGATTAATTGATGAATTGCTTCAATTAATTTACTATACGATGTGAATGATCTAAAAAACTTACTTGAGTCATTAATCTAATCCAAAATTAGATTGTTAAATAGATGGATTCTCCGATTCTTTCCTTGTTACTTTTCTAAATTGACAACTGCTGGGAAATACCATTACTCTACCTAACAGGTAATTGAGCCCCCATCGTCTAGAGGCCTAGGACACCTCCCTTTCACGGAGGCGACGGGGATTCGAATTCCCCTGGGGGTATTCACTTCTCACTTCTGGGTCGATGCTCGAGTGGTTAATGGGGACGGACTGTAAATCCGCTGGCGACGCCTACGCTGGTTCGAATCCAGCTCGACCCAAGTCCGAGGCTGTGAAGTGAACTTTGAACTGGCATATTTCATTGGAGTTTATCGGGATTGACGGGTCTCGAACCCGCAACTTCCGCCTTGACAGGGCGGTGCTCTAACCGATTGAACTACAATCCCAATAATTAATTTGATTGGAGTCTATGTAGAAATAGACTCTGAGTCAACAATTTCTTCTTATTCCTCGCTATTTCCTTCAGCAAATAACTTCTTTTCAAAATTTGAGCCAAGTTTCAAAGGGTTGAAAATGTTGAAATTGCTACCTAAATAAAAATAAAAGAAAACATACGTCTGTTTTTTTAAGCTTTCTATGGTAATAGAAATCCCTTACGTGATATAATTACCAAATTTGATTTACTACTACGTATCTCTTGGTTTTTTTCTTCACCAACCGTTATCGTATTTTGGCATGCGTAACTGACCAATTTTGACAAGAAATAATTGGTTTGGTTAGGTTTACCAACCCTGGATCGCGCAGATGTCTTTCGCTTACAGCTCATGAAAATAATTTACCTTCTGGTGCAAAAAATGTCTGCGAGGGATGCGACATAATTTCTTCCATACCTTTTTCGTTTAATGATTGTCATATGAATTTTCATCCACAAAAGGTTATGGAGAAGTAAGAAGCGGAAAATAAATTGATTCCAATTTTTTCGGGGGCTAGGGGTGCAACTCTCCATACATAGGAAGATAAAGATACGGAAATCTATCTAATTGATATACCTTAATCGAGCTGAGTCTCGATTTATCACTTCATTAGGAGGAAGTAGAAACATGCCCGTACTACCAGAACTTGCACAAATTCAATTCGAAGGGTTTAACCGATTTGTTCACGAAAGATTGCTTGAAGAACTTGAAAATTTTCCGAAAATTGAAGACACAGATAAGGAAGTTGAATTCTGAATTTTAAGTGGGCAGTATCAATTGACGCAACCTTCAGTCGAAGAGAAAGACGCCGCGTATCAATGTATCACATACTCATCTGATCCATATGTACCAGTTTAATTGATTCATAGCAGAGATGGAGTGGTACAAGAAGAAGACGTACGGTCCGGATCTATTCCCTGGATGAATTCTAAGGGGACATTTATTATCAATGGAGTTGCCAGAGTCTCGATAAATCAAATATTGAGAAGTCCCGGTATTTACTACAACCGAGAATCGGATCAGAAAGGAATTTCCACATATACTAGCACTGTAATTTCGGATCGGGGAGGGAGATTCAAACCAGAAATAGATAGAAAGGAAAAAATTTGGGTTCGTATCAGCAAGAAGAAAAAGATATCCATCTCGATTTTATTAGTAGCTATGGGGTTAAGCAAGAAAGATATCTCGCAAAATGCTCGCTACCCCAAGATTTTTTCAAATATGTTGAAGAAACAGGAGGGAGCCGTCGAATCGTCGGAGGATGCTACAGCAGAACCTTACAAACACTCATACTCTGCTACAGACGCGGATATCTCATTTTCAGAATCTATATTTAAGGAGTTATAGAAGAGGTTTTCCCAGCATAGATGCGAGTTGGGACGGATTGGTCGACGAAGCCTGAATAGCAAACTAACCCTCGATGTACCCGAGGAGGAACATTTTTTGCTGCCCCAAGACATATTAGCAGCCGCAGATCACTCGATAGAAATAAGCTACGGAATGGGCAACCTCGATGACATAGATCACCTGAAAAATCGACGTGTTCGATCTGTAGCAGATTTACTTCAGGAACAGTTGAAATTGGCCCTAAATCGTTTAGAGAATTCGATTCGACAAAATCTATCTAGGGCCGTTAGGCGCAAACGGGCGATAACGCCCCGAGGATTAGTAACGCCCGCACCGGTAGTGGCAACTTTCAAGGAGTTTTTTGGATCACATCCCCTATCACAATTTCTGGACCAAATAAATCCATTGTCGGAAATGGTGCATAAACGGAGATTAAGCTCCGTAGGTCCTGGCGGATTGACACGCCGAACCGCCAGTTTTCAAGCTAGAGATATTCACTTCAGTCACTATGGCCGTATCTGCCCAATCGAAACATCGGAAGGCATGAATGCTGGCCTTATTTCGTCACTAGCGACTCAGGCAGAAGTTACCAACTCCGGGTCTTTGCAAAGCCCATACCTCAAAATTTCGGAATCATCTGAAAAGGAGCAATTAATCTATTCATCTCCCACTGAAGATGATTACTCCCGAATAGCAACTGAAAATTCATTACTATCCCAATGGAGAGCTGGGGAGAAAGAACTTATACCGGTTCGATATAAACAAGAATTTCTCAGCGTCCTTTGGGAGCAAGTTGATTTCCGAAGCATTCATCCCTTGCATTATTTTTCTGTTGGAGCTTCCCTTATTCCATTCATTGAGCATAATGACGCGAACTGCGCCTTAACGGGTTCTACCATGCAACGTCAGGCGGTTCCGCTGGTTAATCCCGAAAGATGTTTTGTAGGAACTGGGTTAGAGAGTTAAGTAGCTTTAGATTCAGGAAGTGTAGTTGTATCTGAACGAGAAGGATAAATCCAATACATTGGTGGCGATATGATTGAACTACTATCAACCGACGAAGCGCCAAGCAGTGATGTGGTTCTACGTATTACAAATCATCAATTAAAAATATATGAGCGTTCCAACAGCAATACCTGCATACATCAAAAGTCTATGGCTTTAGTGGGAGAATTACCGAAACGTGGGGAAGCTATCGCGGATGGGGCAGCAACCGCCAGGGGAGAATCAGCTTCGGGTAAAAATATCCTAGTAGCCTACATGCCGTGGGAAGGCTACAACTTCGAAGATGCAGTGTTGATTAGCGAACGTCCGATATACGAAGACATCTCCACATCTTTTCACATTGAAAGACACGAAGTTGAAGTCTGCACAACAAATCAGGGTCCTGAAAGGGTTACCAAGCAAATCCCTCAATTGGATAGTCATACACTTCGACACCTAGATGATAATGGGCTCGTAGAATCGGGATCTTGGGTAGAGGCGGGAGATGCCTTGGTCGGCAAACTGACGCCCCAAGAAGGGGTAGATTCGTCACGTGCTCCAGAAGGGAGATCGTTACAAGCAATTTCTGGTATACAATTAGTTAATGCGAGAGAAAGCTGTCTGAAAGTTCCGATTGGTGGAAGAGGTCGAGTTACTGACGTCAGGTGGGTTTATCCCGAAGACGATACTTCGAACGATTCAGAAGTCATTCATATCTATATATTGTAAAAGCGTAAGATACAAGTAGGTGATAAGATAGCTGGCAGGCATGGAAATAAAGGTATTGCGTCAAAAATATTGCCTAGACAGGATATGCCTTATTTGCAAGATGGAACACCAGTCGACATGATATTAAGTCCTTTAGGAGTACCCTCATGAATGAATGTGGGACAGATTTTCGAATGCCTACTTGGGTTAGCCGGGGAGTTTCCAGAAACCCATTACCGCATAGTACCGTTTGATGAAAGGTATGAGCGGGAAGCTTCCAGAAAATTAGTACTTACAGAACCTTGTAGGGCAAGTGCAATTACCCACAACCCGTGGTTATTTGAACCCGATCACCCCGGAAAGAGTCGATTGATCGATGGACGAACAGGTGAGCCCTTCGTGCAACCTATTACAACGGGAAAAGGCTATATGATGAAACTGATTCATCAGGTCGACGATAAAATTCATGCGCGATCCAGTGGACCTTACGCACTTGTTACGCAGCAACCTCTCAAGGGGAGATCCAGACGAGGGGGGCAGCGGGTTGGAGAAATGGAAGTCCGGGCCTCGGAGGGTTTTGGCGTGTCTTACACGTCGCAAGAAATGCTTACAATTAAATCAGATCATATTCAGGCTCGTTACAAGGTACTTAGTGCAATTATGACCGGAAAACCTGTTTCCAACCCCAATACCGTTCCGGAGTCTTTCCGATTGCTAGTTCGAGAGTTACGTCGCATGGGTTTAAACCTGGAACAGAATTCTGTAATTGAAGAAGATTTGGAGAGGCAGAGTGAAAACATTTGATAGTTAATTGAAACTTTTTTCATGAGTAATTAATCAAAACTTTTTTTATTATGATTCATCGAGCTAATTATCAACAACTTCGAATTGGACTGGCTTCCCCCGAACAGATTCGCGGTTGGGCTGAAAGAAAATTACCCAATGGAGACGTCGTTGGGCAAGTCGATTAACCTTACACGTTGCATCACAAAACTCACAAACCAGAGAGAGATGGCTCATTTCGTGAAAGGATACTCGGACCCATAAAAAGCGGCGTCTGTGCGTGTGGAAACTATCGATCCGTCGATAACGAAGAAGAAGATTCTAATTTCTGCAAACATTGCGGAGTTGAGTTTATCGACTCCCGGGTTCGAAGATATCGAATGGGATACATTAAACTTGCGTGTCCGGTAACTCATGTATGGTTTCTGAAACGAATTCCTAGTTATGTTGCAAATCTACTAGCCAAACCTCTTAAAGAACCAGAAAGCCCAGTATATCGCGATGTGTGACTCGATTGTATATGTCGATCATTACAGATTAGATGCAAGCTGTCATCCCATGTAGAAGTGGAAAGCCTCTAACCGACATGTCTCTCGCGTCGATCGAGGATTACTGTCTAACTCGGGATAAAAACTACCGTGTGCATAATGGGGAACCCCCTCCATGGTTAAGTTTTAGCAAAAAATCCAGCGATTGGGCTTCGTAAGAACTATTTTTATTTCAGTTGATAAATTGAGAATCAAGTTCTGTTTAATACAGTCCTTCGGTTTCCTTTCTCTCCTTCTTCCTTTTTAGAAAAAGTTTTCTAAATAGTACTACCTATATATAGATAGATATGGTTAGGAAAATCTAATCATCGCATCGATTTTTCTGTTCAATTGAACTAGCAGCCATCGAAGTGGAGTGGAAACCCAAAGAGGGAAATGATTGCATTGGGAACGAGGTAAATATCTCCAGCCTACGATTAAACTAAGAAAGAAATTTGGGAAGGAAAATTACTTCCTTTTTGGTAGATCGCTCAATACGGGGGTTTGAGACTACTCGAAAAAAACAAGTTGAAATCCGAGTAATGAACAACTACTTCATCTTCAACGAGACGGTGTTACCACGTCTCGAAACCGTCAAATTGTTTCAATTTTACGCCTAGTTATTCGAGCCGGATGAGAGGAAACAATCGCGTCCGATTCTAAGGGGGGGGGGTCACCACCCGACCTATCCCAATCTTTTTCTTGCTAGGCCCGTGGCCGAGAGGCCCAACTTATTAAGATTGCGGGGTTTGTTCAATTACGAAGACCGATCCTGGAGAAACATGCTTCCCGCTTTTTTTTCCACTCGAAATTATGAAACGCTTCGAGGGAACGAAATCGCCACCGGGGGGGATGCCGTCAAAAAAGGATTAACTAGTTTGGATCCGCAAACTGTTATTGATCGTGCATATTTGGAGTGGCAGGCGCCGGCTAAGCAAAAGCCTGTTGGGAATGAATGGGAAGATCGAACAATTCAAAGGAGGAAAGACCTTCTGGTCAGACGAATGAAATTAGCCAAGGATTTCTTACGGACAAATCTAAAACCGGAATGGATGGTTTTAAATTTCTTGCCGGTTCTTCCACCTGAATTGAGACCCATAGTTGAATTGTATGAAGGTGAATTAGTTACTTCTGACCTCAATGAGCTTTACAGAAAGGTAATTTATCGAAATAATACTCTTGTTGAATTTTTATCGGGCAGTGAATTCACGCCGGAAGGATTAATCGTTTGTCAGAAGAGACTTATTCAAGAAGCTGTAGACGCTCTCATCGATAACGGTATACGCGGGCAACCAATGAGGGATATTAATAATAGACCTTACAAGTCATTTTCAGAGGTTATTGAGGGAAAAGAAGGACGATTTCGCGAGAATTTGCTCGGAAAACGGGTCGACTACTCAGGTCGTTCTGTCATTGTCGTAGGCCCATCTCTTTCACTACATCAATGTGGATTACCTCGAGAAATGTCAATCGAACTTTTTCAAGTATTTGTAATTCGTAACTTGATTGGATTACATCTTGCTTGTAATCTGCGATCAGCTAAAAGTATGATACGAAAAGGAGATCCCATTATATGGGAAGTTCTTCGGGAAGTTATGCGGGGTCACCCCATACTACTGAATCGGGCACCTACTTTGCATAGACTAGGTATACAAGCATTTCAGCCCATCTTAATAGAAGGTCGCGCCATTCGTTTGCATCCATTGGTTTGTGGGGGGTTTAATGCAGATCTTGACGGAGATCAAATGGCCGTTCATGTGCCCTTATCTATTGAAGCTCAGATTGAAGCTCGTCTCCCGATGTTTTCGCACGTAAATTTGTTATCCCCCGCTACGGGGGATTCCGTATCTGTCCCGAGTCAAGACATGCTTCTCGGTCTTTATGTACTAACAATTGAAAATAAGCAAGGAGTTTATGGAAACAGACATTCCATTTTCGTGGGAGGGGATGACGTCTACTCCGCCGAAATACCCAGTTTCGGCAGTTACCACGATATACTTAGGGCCAAGGAATCAAATCAAATTGATTTTTGTAGTTTTTTGTGGCTTCGATGGGAATTGAATTTGGAAATGATTAGTTCGAAAATTCGCGAATTACCTATTGAATCTCAATATGAATCCTTGGGAACCTCTCTTCATTCCTATGATAATTACCAGATTAGAAAGTGTAGGAAAGGATATATCCCAAGTATACATGTACTTACTACAGCTGGTCGTATTTTGTTTAATCAGCAATTAAATGAAGCGATACAAGGTGTATCGAAGGCTTCTTAGTGTACTACTTCGTCCGCATCGGATATGATGACACAATATGAAATAACTATATATATATAGTTAGTTAACCGCACTAATGAAGAATGAAAAATCTTTTAACTATAACTATAACTATATATATATAGTTATAGTTATATTGATATATTTAATAATTACTAAATTACTTAAATTCAAATTATTGATGAATAAATACCACGAGATAAAAAGATATATAAGTTGAGGTTTTTACAATGACGAATCAAACTGAATTACCGTTCTGCAATAAAACAATGGATAGAGTTGCGATGAGGCGACTCATCGGCAAACTAGTCGTTTGTTTCGGAATTGCATCTACAACAAATATTTTGGATCAAGTTAAAATTTTGGGTTTTCAGCAGGCTACAAAAGCATCTGTCTCACTGGGCATCGACGACCTCCTAGCAGTACCATCCAGAGGATGGCTTGTACAAGACGCTGAGAAATAAGGCTACGTGTCGGAGCAGCATTACCGCTACGGGAGTCTGCATGCCGTGGAGAAGTTACGCCAATCAATTGAAGCCTGGTACGCTACAAGCGAATGTTCGAAGCGGGAAATGAATCCAAGTTTCAAAATGATCGATCCTTTAAATCCGGTCCACATGATGTCTTTTTCGGGGGCTCGAGGAAGTATATCCCAAGTACATCAGTTGCTTGGCATGCGGGGATTGATGTCAGATCCCCGGGGACAAGTAATTGATCTACCTATTCGAAGAAACCTCCGCGAAGGCCTATCTCTGACGGAATATATAATTTCTTGTTATGGCGCCCGCAAGGGAGTTGTGGATACCGCCGTTCGAACCTCCGACGCCGGATACCTAACACGCAGACTTGTCGAAGTGGTCCAACACATTGCGGTACGCAAAAAAGATTGCGAAACTACCAAAAGCATAGCTTTGCTTAATTTCATCGAAGGGAAACGAGAATCTATTGAAACAATATCCTATCAAAAATTGGTTGGACGTGTGTTGGGAGATAATATCTACCGAGATAGCAGATGTATCGCTACCCGTAATCAAGATATCAGTGATGGACTGGCTGGTAACTCAGTAGTATCGACGCAGCCAATATTTGTGAGATCTCCTTTGACACGTAAAAGCATTTTCTGGATTTGTCAGTTGCGTTACGGTCGGAGTCTTGCTCATTACGATTTGGTAGAATTGGGGGAAGCCGTCGGTATTATCGCGGGTCAATCCATTGGAGAACCGGGAACTCAATTAACATCAAGAACTTTTCATACGGGTGGGGTATTTACGGGCGATATCGCAGAATACGTACGAATTCCGTTTAATGGACTTATTAATTCCGATGGGAGGCTGGTTCATCCCACACGTACGCGACATGGGCATCCTGCTTGGGTGTGTCGAAATGATCTACCCGTTGCTATCGCGAGTTGTGGCGGTGTACACAATTTTGTCGTCCCAGCTCAAAGTCTACTTATGATTCGAAACGGTCAGTATGTTGAGGCGCAGCAAATTATTGCGGAAGTACGAACCAAAGAGTTTCCCCTTAAAGAACGTATCCAAAAAGCTATCTATCCAAATCTGAAAGGAGAAATTCACTGGAGTAAATTTGTGTGGCATGTGCGCGATTGCATAAGCAATCCTAGTCGTGTCGTACGCGAGGCGGGCCACATCCGGATTCTTTCAGGAACTTGTAGCGAATCCGACGAAAACTATTTGTTTCATAAAGATCAGGATAGAGTCGATATCAAACTCAACTCTATTGAAGTCAGAAAAAGGTGCAGTTCTTCTAAGGAAATTGGCAAGAAGAAAATTGATGCTGCCAACTGCGAAAGTTCGCAAAGAAGTATCCGAGAATTTGGAATCGATCCTAAATATTTTTCAGATTGGTTAAAACCTCCAATATCTAACTATATCTTATCTAATATCAGAGTGAAGCGGTCCGGAAAAACTGAATGCGTTTCTCTGTTGTTGGAAAGGCAACAAGCAAATCTCAACAAATTATGTTTTGCAAATATTGATGTTCAATTAACCAGTATTTTAGATGAAAATGATATCTTCGCCATCTCCGAAAGATTTGAGTATCAAACTTGTACTTCGGGGATTATACTACATGGCACCATAGAAATTGAATCTATTAATAAAAAGATATTTGCCTTTGGCGGTAAGGCCGAAGAAACAACTTCCGGCTCGTGGTATAGAATAGTCAAAGGAGGCAATTTCTTCTTAATTCCCGAGGAGACTTATACCATATATGAACCCCCATCATCTGTTTCGGTAACAAATAATACGATTGTAGAAGAAGGCACACGAATAACCGATACTACTAGTAGTGAAGTAGGTGGGCTGATCCAAATCGAGGAGCCATTAACAAATAGTTTTACGGTAAGAGTATTACCCGGATATATCTGTGATCTGGAAGGAGCAACTAATAGACCCAGACAAAATATGAATCTGATAAATCCGGGTAATTTGATTCCCAAGGGAGTCAAAGCCGGGGATTGGGTTTACCTACAATCGGTTACACTTTACGGGGAAAGAAAAACCTCTGTCCCAGTAAGACCAGTTGTCAAATACAATGTATCTAGCGATTTTTTGGAGCAAGGAGTCTTCCGTGTCGATAAGCCGAAGACGCAAAAACGCGTGGACGCTCAAGTCCTTCGATTTATTTCCCATAAAAATGGTGAGAGAATCAAAAAGATTAATCACACGACTACTCAATTAATTCGAACTTTTTTAGTGGCTGAGTGGCGAAGACACTCCCGCGATACCCTTTCTACGAAAAGGAATTACTTATCTCTCACCAATGTGAGAATCAATAATCTATTCAATACTTTCCTTCAAGTTAATTTGTTGGCATCTCCTCCCGCACGAAGTCTCAGAGTCAGTCAGTTTTCCAATAAATTGGTGTCCGTCGACAAACCCCTCCTCGCTCAGGTAAATCTATCCGGGGATGGCAATGATCTAGTTCGCGAATATCAGAGCGTTGCTGTTTATTCGGTGCCAGAGCGCGGCGCGTCTTTCCTAACTTTGTCACCTTTTGATTTTTATCGTAATAATTCTTTTGCTTATTCAAGCAATAATAGTTACGGGGAAATAGTTGGGAAATATTTCTCTTGCTCAGAATCAGATGTAGGCGGCTCAACCGGGAGTTTTAGAAACGCTTCACCCAGTTTCAAATGCGAATCTTGTTCGGAAAAGTATCCGAATCTAAACATTAAAAAGAGGTCGTTTAAATTTGATAGATCGGACTTTACCTGTTGTCAATTAGAAGTTGAAGAAATGGGTCTAGTGGGGACTTCATACGCCATTTACTACTTATTGTTTCCCTTCCAATTGTCGTTGGGTGGAAAAGCTTTCCCCTGCAGAAATTATTTTCTCGATTATTTGACAGATACATATTCAACAGATACGTCGGAACATCGACATTGGTATCTAATTGATGAAAATAAATTAGTATTGAAATGTCCTACAAATCCTTCTTTAAATAGATTTTTGTTGGAGAAGCCGATTCATTCGCCACCAAAATTTATCATTCGGGGAATCCTGTTAATTAATCCAGGATTACTAATCAGTGGAAGTCGATTTTTCTATAGAAGTGGCTTATTTATACAGTCCGGTCAGGTCATAGCCATTCACCCAGATTACTTACTAATCAGAACTGGTAAGACTGTTCCGGCGAACCAGGGAGCAGCTCCTCATAAAATATCCGGAGACATTATCGGGGAGGGAGATACCTTAATAACATTACCATATGATAGGTTGAAATCTGGAGACATCACCCAGGGTCTTCCGAAGGTTGAGCAGCTGCTGGAGTCTCGTTCCATTGCTTATATTCCAGCAAGAATCGAAGATCTTTTCAGAAGATGGAATCGGGGTATTACGAGATTAATTGGCAACCTCTGGAGTCACTTCCTAAGTACTGGAACAAGTCTGGAACACTGCCAAGTGATTTTAACCAATGAAATTCGAGAAGTTTACGAATCTCAAGGGGTACAAATATCCGCCAAACATCTAGAAATTATTATTTGGCAACTTACATCAAGGGTCGTAGCATCGGAAGATGGGATAACCAATGTCTTTTTCCCCGGGGAACTTGTTGAGTTATCACAGGCGGAACGGATGAATCGTGTATTGAAGAGACCGATTTTCTACGAACCCATTATACTGGGAATGACAAAAGCAGCCCTTAGTACTACTAGTTTTTCATCAGAGGCGAGTCTCCAAGAAACTACGCGAGTATTGGCCAAAGCAGCTCTCCGCGGTCGAATCGATCGGTTAAAAGGATTGAAGGAAAACGTTATTCTCGGCGACGCCGTCCCTGTTGGCACAGGTAGTCCAGAAATCGTTTGCCAACTAGAAGTTAATAAACGAAAAGGGTTTCATTTGGTAGTAGATAGAAGTAACAAGAACCCAACTTGGGGAACAAAACGTGATTTATGTGACTACTATGAGAAGCAAAATGTCGACCCCAATCTATTTATCCAGACGGGATTGAGCCGACCCCTCCCTTATATTAATATTGAGATGAGCTAAGAGTTTTTGTGGCATCAAATGACGTTTTTGTGCGTTTCAACTCGCAAAATTGATCATCAGATTGTAATAATTTATCAAATTTAGTTAAAATGAAACGAATTTATAGTTTTTTATACCCGAGGAGAAGATGCAACAGAAAAATTGGAATATCGATTTGGAAGAAATGATGGCAGCCGGGACTCATTTCGGTCACCAAACCCAGAAATGGAATCCCAGGATGTCACCTTTTATATTTACCGAACGAAAGGGTATTCATATCCTCGATCTAACCCAGACTGCCCGTCTTTTATCTGAAGCTTGTGATCTAGTATTTGATGCAGCAGCGGAGGGAAAGGAATTCCCAACGGTTGGTACAAAACATCAGGTAGCTGATTTGATAGCATCAGCCGCGACAAGATCTCAATGTCACTATGTAAATAAAAAATGGCTAGGCGGTACGTCGACAAACTGGTTCACCACAGAAATGCGTCTTCGTACGTTTCAATACTTACAAAACGAAGAAGATACGGGAGGGTTCGACTGACTTCCGAAGCAAGAGGCGGCGATTTTGAGGGGATAACTAGCTAAATTGAAAAAGTGTCTAGGCGGAATTCAATATATGTCGGATTTACCTGATATTGTGATAATTACTGATCAACACGAATAATCTATCGCCCCTAAGGAATGTATTATTTTAGGTATTCCCACAATTTGTGTTGTGGATACAGATTGTAATCCGGATCTTGTAGATATCCCAATTCCCGGTAATGACGACGCGCGACCCTCAATCCGATGGATATTGGATAAACCAACATCAGCTATTTGTGAAGGTCGTTCAAACTCAAAATTATTTGAGGTAAATTAACAGGCGGCAAGGCCGGGGCTGAAAACTGCCTCGACAACTTGTGACGAAATAACAAAAGATTTACGTCGCAATTAGGGATATTGCCTAAATTCATCAGAAACTAACTTGCTTCTGTAGAAAATAACTTGCTTCTGTTACTTCGTAACAAAAAGGGAAGAGAAGGAATTGTAGTGATTACCTTAAATATTTTGGATAAATTTTTCCATTGAGAAGGGGGGTATTACGCACATCGAGCAACTGCGAATCTATGAGATGAATGATCTGTATCAAGTATCGAGTGTAGAAGTAGGCTAACACTCTTATTGGCAAGTAGGAGACTTCCAGGTTCATGCGCAGGTTCTTGTAACTTCCTGGATCGTCATCGCCTTGTTATTGGCTTTACCTATTGTAGGTGCCAGGAATCTGCAAACCATACCGACTGGCAGCCAGAATTTTGTCGAGTATGTTCTCGAATTTATTAGAGATTTAACTAGGACCCAGATGGGGGAAGAGGAATACCGTCCCTGGGTTCCATTTATTGGAACGATGTTTCCATCTATTTTCGCTTCCAACTGGTCTGGTGCTTCGTTTCCTTGGCGAATCGTTCAGTTACCCCATGGAGAGTTGGCTGCACCTACCAACGATATCAACACCACTGTTGCGTCAGCCTTGCTTACATCAGTAGCACATTCTTATGCGGGTTTACGAAAGAGAGGTTTCAGCTATTCCGGTAAGTATATCCAGCCAACTCCAGTACTATTACCTATCAATATTTTGGAAGATTTTACCAAACCCCTATCACTTAGTTTTCGACTGTTTGGAAATATTTTGGCTGACGAGTTAGTAGTAGCTGTCCCCGTCTCCCCAGTACCTCCAATTGTTCCTGTACCCATGATGCCTTTGGGATTATTTACAAGTGCCATACAGGCTTTGATTTTCGCTACTTCAGCTGCAGCTTATATTGGGGAATCCACGGAGGGCCATCACTAATTCGCTTGGAATGAGTCATTCTGAAGGACTATATGGTACTCACAAAATAAATTCTTCGATAACCCTTCATCGGATCGTCGTGGTGAAAAAAACGTTTCCGTGGTATCATGCTACAGCAGTACGAGACCCGTGTTGTCTTTCCCTCCACTCCGAATAGCAATAAAGAAGGAGGGGGGGAGGAAAATTAACAATTTCTGCATGGCCCCCCAAATTTAACTAAATCCGTTTAAGATTTTGAATGGGAAAATTTTGTGACTCCCACCGCCAAGATCAAATTGAGAAAAGAAAAAAAAAAATGGGAAAAAAAAAATATATATATATATATTTATAGATACGAAATGTTGGGTAAGTAATTTATGCCGTTTTTTTTTTTTTGCCCTCCGTTTGAACCGATTTAGATCTCGGTTACATGTACGCATGTCACAGTATATCAGGTGAATTGATTAGATTTTACTTGCACTTAAATTAGAATGGACATGTTTCGGTAGATAATAATTAGCATCACCAAATAAGAGACTCGAATTTTTTCGATCAAATTGTATCAAATTAGGCAAGAAGTCACACTGATTGACATAGGAGATAGATATGTTCCTCCCGTACTTTAGTACTGTTCCGAATCCAAGATTAAGTTAAGTATACGGCATGTTACATTACTGGTTTTGATCAGATTCATGTAGAATTGATTTCTGGATTAGCGTTTACTAGAAACTCGTCGTTGCGACGATTCTAGTTAGTACAGTACCCAACGAAACAATATTGATTAACGTAAATAAATTAGGAGGAGACTAATACGAATCCATTGATTTCTGCTGCTTCTGTTATTGCTGCTGGGTTAGCTGTAGGCCTCGCTTCAATCGGACCCGGTGTGGGCCAGGGCACTGCGGCAGGTCAGGCAGTCGAGGGTATTGCGAGACAGCCAGAAGCAGAAGGCAAGACACGAGGTACTTTATTATCGAGTTTGGCTTTCATGGAAGCTTTGACAATTTACGGTTTAGTTGTAGCCCTAGCTCCGCTATTTGCGAATCCATTTGTTTAACTTGTTTGAAATAGGAAGTAGTTTGTTGCATCTCCGCCCCTCCCTTCCCCCAAACTATTTTAGAGTCAGTGGTGAACCCACTAATTTGGAGGGAGGGACCTAGCGGTAAATTGCTGCTCCACTCACCCATCGAGTCCCTGCCATGTTTATCTGTAACTCCCCTCTCTCTCCCTCTCTACCAACTAGAAAGTTTTAACAAATGGAGTAAACTACTACAATTTAATAATATAAATTATATAAATGATTAATAAAAAATAGGTATTCATCGCAGTTTTCTTTTGATTTCTCAAAATTCGAGGCTTGTCATTTCGTATTAGGCTGGACCAGAGTTGTTCAAATCTCGCAAAACTTTCTAGGAGGGAAAGGACTATGAGAAGTGTAAGTGAGATTGCTGCTCCCTCAAGTGATTGGACTCTTGCCGCAAGTATTGGTTTAAATACCAATATTTTGGAGATAAACCTAATTAACTTAATTTTAGTACTAGGTATATTATTTTACTATGGAAAGGGGGTGTGTGCGAGTCGTACATCCGAGTGGGAGAACTGTTTCCCCCAGTTGCACCCAGAGGTGCAAAACTCCGACGAATTCCCTGTAAGTAAAAACTATGCAAGAACTGGAGCATTTCGTGTAATCGGTGAAATTTTCAATTTCGTTAACCGATTTCCGGGATTGTCGTCAATATGGTTAAAGCCAAATTGCTTAAAGTCTCGGCCAAATTGGGGTTCTTTTCCCCCTACCGCGTAAGCCAAATCGCGATTGGAGGTGCATTACTACCTATATTCGGTATATGACGCCCATATCAAGAATACTTCGATTTGTACTACCTTTCAAGATAGATACCTATATCTACGTAGGTAAATATATAGATAGATGTCGGAGGTGATTTAGCGCAACCTCCTTCAGTTTGCTGAATAGACAACCCATACAAGATGAATACTACTCGGGAAAAGCGGCTCTCAATTAATTAATAATTATATGGGAGAGTCCTCAATCTTTCTCCCCATTCAAATATTGATTATTTTATCTAAGCATTGAATAGATGAATCTTGTTAGTCAATGGGAAAAAGAAGGAAGGCGAGCCCGTGTTCGAAAGTAATGTCTGTCGAATCTTATCAAATTTTCGGGAGAAACGGGCAGGAAAGCCGAATGGATCAAAAAATCCACGTTCGGTTTGGGAAGAGATCACCAGCCTCCGAGAATCGGAGATCTGTAATCCACTTTCATTGATTAATCTTTTAGAAAATCGTGAAAGAACAATTTTGAATACAATTAGGGATGCGGAAGAGCGTCACAAAGAAGCTTCTAATAAACTTCGTAAGGCTCGTATTCGCCTGCAGCAAGCAGAAGTGAAAGCGGATGAAATCCGAATCAATGGACTTACGCAGATGGACAGAGAACGACGAGATCTCGTCGATGCAGCTGACGAAGATTTAAAAGGATTGGAAGATAGTAAGAATTATGCGATTCGTTTCGAGAAGCAACGCGCCATTGAGCAGGTTCGGCGGCAAGTTTCTAGACTAGCATCTGAAAGGGCTCTAGAAAGCCTAAATAGTCGTTTGGATAATCAACTGCATTTGCGAATGATTGATTACCACATTGGCTTGTTTAGAGCCATGGATAACAAATCCGACTAGTTCCAATTTCACTACTAGCTTTCAGCTCATTATGAAACGGGTTTTATTTTTAACTTTTCCCCTTCCAGTAATATTTTTTTTTGCAGAAATGGTAATAAACATTCGACCTGACGAAATTAGCAGCATCATTCGCAAGCAAATTGAAGGGTATGTCCCGGAAGTGAAAGTTGTTAACATTGGTACCGTACTTTAAGTCGGAGACGGAATCGCCCGTATTCATGGACTCAACAAAGTAATGGCTGGTGAATCGGTGGAATCTGAGGATGGTACAGCAGGAATCGCTCCGAATCTGGAATCTGATAATGTTGGGGCCGTACCGACGGGTGATGGCTTGACCATACAAGAAGGAAGCTCTGTAAGAGCGACGGGAAAGATTGCCCAAATACCGGTTAGTGATTCGTTTCTGGGCCGTGTTGTAAACGCCTTGGCCCAACCTATTGATGGTAAGGGTCAAATCCCAGCTTCCGAGTTTAGGTCGATTGAATCCCCTGCTCCAGGAATTATTTCGAGACGCTCCGTCTACGAACCTTTACAAACAGGCCTTATTGCTATTGACTCCATGATTCCCATAGGTCGTGGTCAACGAGAGCTGATTATTGGCGACAGACAGACTGGTAAAACAGCAGTAGCTACAGATACAATTTCGAATCAGAGAGGTCAAAATGTTATATGTGTCTATGTAGCCATTGGTCAAAAAGCTTCTTCTGTGGCTCAGGTAGTAGATACGTTTCAAGATCGCGATGCCATGGAATATACGATCGTGGTATCGGAAACCGCTAATTCCCCAGCTACTCCGCAATATCTCGCTCCTTATACGGGAGCAGCTTTGGCCGAATACTTCATGTATCGCAAGCAGCATACCCTGATTATTCACGACGATCTTTCTAAACAAGCCCAAGCTTATCGACAAATGTCTCTGCTACTAAGGAGACCACCCGGTCGAGAAGCATATCCAGGAGATGTTTTTTATCTGCATTCTCGTCTTCTAGAGAGAGCAGCTAAGTTAAGTCTCCAATTAGGGGAAGGTAGCATGACAGCTTTACCTATTGTTGAAACGCAAGCAGGAGATGTTTCAGCCTACATTCCTACCAATGTTATTTCTATCACCGATGGATAAATATTTTTATCAGCGGATCTGTTTAACGCTGGAATTCGACCAGCAATAAATGTGGGTATTTCTGTATCTAGAGTAGGCTCCGCAGCTCAAATAAAAGCTATGAAACAAGTGGCTGGCAAATTGAAATCGGAATTGGCACAATTTGCAGAATTGGAGGCTTTTGCACAATTTGCTTCTGATCTTGATAAAACTACTCAGAATCAGTTAGCCAGGGGCCAGCGATTGCGTGAACCGCTTAAGCAGTCTCAATCAGCCCCATTATCAGTAGAGGAGCAAGTTGCTACCATTTACACCGGAGTTAACGGATATTTGGATGTACCAAAAGTTGAGCAAGTCAAACGGTTTTTGGTTCAGCTACGCGAGTATTTAGTAACAAACAAACCTGAATTTGGTGAAATTACTCGTTCCACAAAAGTATTTACGGAACAAGCGGAAACACTTTTGAAGGAAGCAATTAAAGAGTCGACAGAAATTTTTACACTGCAGGAGAAGTAGGTAATACGGTTGCAGATTTCATTCGGGGAATGAGGTAAACCCCGTTATCAACTTTTTTTCAGTTTATCCACGCCGATATAATGATCTCAAACGCGAAATTACGCCCAATAGGATTTGAACCTATACTTAAGGTTTAGAAGACCTCTGTCCTATCCGTTAGACGATGGGCGTTTCCTTCCTCCTCCTCCTGGTTGATCATGAACATGGATACGTTGATGGATTAGTTAGCAAATCGTGAACAAACAAGAACTTTAGTTTGTTCACGACACAATTTATGAGTGAAGGATTTGATTGAACTGGGGTGGGGCTCCGTAATTCTTAGTATCGTATTAGCAGCGGGTAGCGGGAATCGAACCCGCATCAGTAGCTTGGAAGGCTAAAGGTTATAGTCGACGACGGCAAATGATCACGACGTCGCTAATCCAGAACCGAACGTGGAAGTTTCCACCCATTCGGCTCCTTTATGGAGATAAGGGAAGGCTCAGTAGTACAAAACTGGGGAAGTTTTGCTTAGCTAAATGGAACAATAAAAGGAAAGATGGGTGAATCGTCTCCCCCACCTTCTTCAGAGAAAGGGAGTATATATCAAAATTACTTTTATGAGGATCGAGGCTTCCCCTTCCATATTGAAAAATGGGGGGGGGCTTCCTTCCTTGTTCTGTTCGAAGGGGAGAGAGCCGACCCAACTTGAGTAAGGTCATCCATAAAATCTATGTCAGTGTTGCCTACGTCTTGGTCGTATAGCGTGAATATACTTCTTAGATGATCCTTTGAAGAAAAAAATTAGTTTCATCAATTTTTTTTTTTCTCATTTACTTCGTTCTTTATTTCTACTTCTAGAAATCTTTAGGGAAATATTTCTCACCGAGTCGGAAGCAATTGCTACTGCTTAGCCAAAGAAGTGCTTGACTTGATAATCTCGATAAACCAAGATTAATTTATTTAGAACTTTCGAGCTTGGATTTTATCTTTTCAAGGTTCAGTGACGATGAGACAAATATTTTAGATGTCTACCCATAGATTCCTAATTTTTCCTCCTTTTGGAGGCGTCTAAAGTTTTTTGCATACCGAAAAAATCCTGCTTCGTTACTAAGTGGTACGACTTTCGAAGTACAGGAGTAACGGGAATGGCGCATCCTTTCCATACCAGTAACTAGTAAGGAAAAATAGCTACACTTCCGTAAAAATGAAGTTTTTCAATCTAGTTAAGATTCGATTTGAAAGATCCCTTAACTAGTAAAATCAATATGAACCGAGTCACACTTTTACCACTAAACTATACCCGCTCCGATACAATTGTATTATACAAGCTATCTATACATTGGTGAGGCGTTCCAGACGTGCCTACATTTGGTTGTAGGAGGGCCCCCCACCCACCCCCACCCACTCCTCGTTTTTTGTATGTATTTTGTATATATCTATATATATGTATATATATATACGAAATTGATATTCATTTCATGGTTGCGCTGTCCACCTCACAGATTACCCCTTCGAGCTGCCAGTAGTGCAATTACTAATGGTCCTGATGTAATTACCAATGCCAAGATAGCAAGTTGCGCAATTGTTTCTAGATTCATTATCCCTCCTTCTATTGTTTTTCATAAATTTATTTTGATACTAAGAAATTTTCTAAAAAATTAGACAGATCTCTTTATTTCACTTATTTTTCCACTTATACAAAAAATGAAGAGGTGGGAGGAACTCACGGCATCATTTTCATAAAGTGAAATTACTTCGTTACTTCTTCGTGCTTCCGCAGCAAGCATTTTAACTGCAAGATTGGCCATTGTATTGTATTGGCAATTACTTCGGTTTAAGTCGCGAAATCAAATTTGCCCTAGCTAGGCTAAAAAATATCGAATCCATTTTGGGTTAGATTTTCGACTTGCATCAAGTAGATTTAGTTGTGAATTAATTCACAACTATATCACATAAGAAAAATCGAAGGGTATTGACAAGAAGCAAAAGGGGAATTTTTTAATCGTAATTCATAAGTAGTCCATAATTTGACTTTGTCAGGTGATACGAGCGAGGTCATCCCCTCCACAAACTGTATTGCAGATGTAAGTTGTAGGCATAGACTTACAACCCAGCTTCGTGTTAAAATTAAACGAGGGAACAAATAAAGCCTTAATTGCTTGGAGAGATGGCCGAGGGGTTTAAAGCGTCGGATTGCTAATCCGTCGTACAACTCATATGTACCGAGGGTTCGAATCCCTCTCTCTCCTTTATTTATAATTTAATTATAAATAATTGATTGAGAAACTGATCTCGATGAGACAATTGAAGCAGTGCTTTCTATTTAATCCCTACGTCCGGGGTTTCGTCCGGGATCATTTGATAAAAATCCGAAGACGAAGAGAGATACGAAGAAGATCACTACTGCATAGACAAATAGTTTGAGGGTAAGCATGATAAAATCTCCGTGTTTTCTAAAACTAGGCATCAAATAAGACAGAACCACTTTGTCTGAAATACCTATTTAACTCTATCATTTCTATTTATTATATTTGTATGGACATCTGGATATAACTTATCTCCTCAACTGAAAGAAGAAGAAACCGGTATTTAATGAAATATTATCTAATTTGACTAGTTATATGTATTCTATACATAATTTATTTTTTTTTCTTCGATTGGAATAGGTGGGAGGAAAAATCGCATATCCAACTTTTTAAAAAATTAATGATTTGTTAATTTCGAGTAAACCATGGGGATCCGATACCTATTTTCTATAGAAAGTTAAATACGTCGATACCGATATCCCTGACTGCAGATGCCAGAACCAGATGATAAAGTTTCCACTTATCAAAATCTGATTTTTACTTGAATCGCGGTGACCCCTCTACTTTTTTTTTTTTTATTTCAACTGTATGATAACTTTTTCTGCCACTTGATAAGGAGCGATACATTACGGAATTGAGCAACCAATAGTACTTAGTTATCGGAAGCTAACTGCGGCTTGCCAAACAAAAGCTAGGAGAAGGAAAAACACCGGTATTACCGGCATTACATCCACAATTGGATCAAAGATTGCATAAGCTTCGGGTAATTTGGCAAAAGAAGTGCCATCGAGTTGAATAGAATTTTCTAGACAGATGTCATATAAAAATTTCATCTTAATTCTCCAGTGATGTAACGAGTAAATTATCTCCGACATAGTTGCCCATTACCTTTCAATTGGTTGACCCGTCGGGTATATATTGTTATATGTTTCTCCCTCCATTTGAATAGTTAGAATTTACCAAATCAACACCTTATCGGACTAAATTAATATCTCAATGGATTTATAATTAACCCTTCTTTTTTAGTTTATTCTTTTAAATATCAGTAGTTTCAAATTCATCCAATTTTTTCTTGTTGTTGCTATTTTGCGGCCGGGCAGATAACTAGAAAAGCCGGTTGACAGAAAACTCAAAATATGAGATAGTCATCATACCAATCATTTGTGGGGCGTGGCCAAGCGGTAAGGCAGCGGGTTTTGGTCCCGTCACTCGGAGGTTCGAATCCTTCCGTCCCAGATTTTCTTTCTGGAAGATAAAAAGATCCCCCGCATCTTTACCTTCTAGAAATTAAAGAAGTCATAAATTTTATTTCTAGCTTCGATTCGCTATCTACTTCTTCCCTCAATATATTTGATGTAATAGTTTTCCTCGATGGATCCCCCATTTTATATTATGATGACATTTTATATTATGATGAGAAGTCACATATAGCAATAGATCCCTTTGTGATGTAAAGCAACAAAATGATACCAAAAACAATTTATGAAATTAGCTTATTGGATGTATGCTGGACCCGCCCACATAGGTACTTTACGCGTAGCTAGTTCCTTCAAGAACGTACATGCTATAATGCATGCCCCTTTGGGAGATGACTATTTCAACGTAATGCGCTCCACGTCGGAGAGGGAGAGGGATTTCACCCCAGTAACTGCTAGTGTAGTGGACCGCCACGTATTAGCACGCGGGTCTCAAGAAAAGGTTATAAATAATATAAGCCGAAAAGATGAGGAATAACACCCCGACCTAATTGTTTTAACACCTACGTGCACTTCTAGTATTTTACAAGAGGATTTACAAAATTTTGTAGATCGAGCTTCCTTGTCTTCCGAATCTGATGTAATTCTCGCGGATGTTAATTATCACTGAGTCAATGAGCTTCAAGCGGCAGATAGAACCCTGGAACAAATAATTCGATTTCACCTGGATAGGGCTCGTAAACGAAGTACCTTGGACCGATCTGTGACAAACACACCTTCAGCGAATATTATAGGAATTTTTACCTCAGGTTTTCATAATCAACATGACTGTCGCGAATTGAAACGTCTACCTGGAGAATCGGGAGTTGCAGTCAATCAAGTAATCCCAGAGGGGGGATATCTCAAATATTTGAGGGATTTGCCAAGAGCTTGGTTTAATGTAGTCCCTTATCGCGAAGTAGGTTTGATGACAGCAACTTTTTCAGAAAAAGAGTATGGGATGCCCTACATATCTATAACTCCCATGGGGATTTCAGACACAGCCAATTTTATTGCACAGATCGGGAAGCTTGTGAATGTGTGGGCTTCTGCACTCTCGGGAAAAAGACTTAACTATGAATCATATGTTGACAATCAAACTAAATTTGTTTCTCAAGCAGCTTGGTTTTCAAAGTCTATTGATTGTCAAAATTTGGCTGGAAAAGAAGCAGCAATTTTTGGCGATGCAACTCACGCAGCCTCAATTACTAAAATACTTGTTAAAGAAATGGGAATTCGTGTAAGTTGCTCGGGCACGTATCGCAAGCATGATGCAGAATGGTTTAACGAGCAAGTTCAGGGTTTATGTGGTGAAATATTAGTAACAGAAGATCATACCGAAGTTGGAGATACAATAGCTCGTATTGAACCCTCTGCCATATTTGGGACGCAAATGGAGCGTCATATTGGCAAACGTATCGATATTCCGTGTGGAGTCATTTCTTCACCAGTTCATATTCAGAATTCTCCTCTGGGATACCGACCCTTTCTAGGTTACGAAGGTACCAATCAAATAGCCGATCTAATCTATAACTCATTTCATCTAGGTATGGAGGATCATTCACCAATTGTTTTCGGGGGTCACGACACCAAGGGGGTAAGCACCAAGTCTCTATCAACAGATATAAGCGATATTAATTGGACTCCCGAAGCTGAGTCGGAACCAAATAGAATCCCTGGCTTCGTGAGGGGGAAAACCAAGAAAAACACCGAAGTTTTCGCAAAGCGAAACAATATTTCAGAAATTACAATTGATGTGACGTATGCGGCTAAAGAAAAATCAAGTCCTTAAGTCGATAAACTGTACAGATAAGAATTTGGAATAAGTTCTAGTCCACTTAATTTCATTTTGTATCGGAAAGTTTGTACTAGACATATCAATCAAAGATACTAGAACCATAAGTATTTAACAAACAAAATAATTCTTGATTTTTGGATACTATGGTAAAACCTCGCTTGAAGCGACATGGTAAGAAGCAACGTGTGACTCGAAAATCGAGATCGTTTTTGCGGAGTTTGGTATCCGCCAGTTCCATTCAAAGGGTGGGATGTTCCCGCTTCGACATTTGTTGAAAACCATTACCCAATGAAACTTGAAGAATATCTACCTAGTAATTATTTCAATTTCTTTATCTTTTTGAGGAAAGTTATATCTACGGTTACTTGCAAGAAATAGCGTGGCAAACCTTCATTAATCCGTTATTTCGTATGTTTTTACCTGGGATTTAAATCTGAATTTGAGTCAGGTTCTTAGTATCACTGCTCGGATGATTCAACCACCACCTCTTGATTGAGTTTTCTTTCGTCTATAGTATGTAGCAGGTATAGAAAAAACTTACTTGATTAATTTCTTTTTTCAGAGGTTGGTGAAGATGGGTTCTGTTGCTACCGACTCCCAATTTGGAAAAGCCTCCGGGGTTAGGCCTAAACCTAAGGATTGTCAAAATTGATCGACGAACGAGGGGATATTCGATATCCAGTTGAACTTATTAGCGGGTAAATCAAAAATAAAGATGGGGAAGGGGGTAAGCTTGTCTCTCCACTCACTTCACCTATTTACCTTACGGTATTGTTTATTACAATAGGATAATTCGTGAGAAGATAACTCAATAAATGGGATAATGTCCGCATCACAGACATATGAGTTGAAAGTATTCTTCTGGAATTGGATAGAACACTGATCCATTCAATTGAAGTTGTGCCCCAAGCCGCACGAATTCAAAGGTTCATATACGGTTTCGTATGAGGGGGGGGGGGGGCTGGGGGATTTGCCCCGTATGCACCTGCCTATCTTGATAGGTTACTTACCGAATAGTTGCAATTGATACTCAATCTCGGCGAGAAGGTAGATGCATCGAGGAGGTTGGTTTTTACAACCCCCGGAAGGAGCAAACCCAATTAGATCTCTCAACTATTGCTGCTCTCCTTAAACAAGGAGCTCAATCGACAGCAACCGTTCGTGATATTTTGAAACGGGCAAAGGTGCCTGAACAAATCGGACTCAACCTTTAATTAAAAATCGAATTTTAGGAGAATTTAATGGGCTCAGTTTACAGATCTTTTCAGGTGCTTTTGTATTATCCCTCCCTTTTAATTATACTCTACATCTATGCCGTATTTGGCATCCCCTTAAGAAGTAGAATATTTCGGAGGGACTATTGGTTTTCCATCAAAACTTCTTTTCAAAGAAGTGATATCGGACACATATTTATGGGCGTGATGAGAAGTTGGAAAAGGAGGGGGGGGCGCAGGTAGCTCAAGTCAGCAACTTATTACCGGGACAGTTTTTTCGCCCAACTCAGTCTGGATTTAAGGGTTGACCGAAGACTCCACCATATCAGGATTTTAATAAAGCTCGCCGCGCCTCTTTCTCAAAAGCCGGTTGTGGCTTGGTACGTCATTAAATGTCAAATTAGGAAAGATTTCATTTGGATGGATACTTCCCCAACAAAAGCCAAATTAGTAAGTATTTGCTACATTTAGTAAATATTTACTACCTCCGGATTTCACGTTGTTCGATGAAACGGATGATTCATCATTCTCGAGTACAATCGTTAACTAATTGTAGTTCTATCTCTATATCACTCATGTAATGAAAACTTAGCTACTAATATATCGAATCTTTTGCTTCGGAAAAAATTTATCACGAAATATAGTAATGGTTAGGAGTTACTGTGATGGGAACGACTTTTGGACCCTCCCCTAGATTTGATGTCTTACAGAGAAGTGAAAGGCTTATCACTAATCAAGATTGCTTTCCATATCTATTTCTTCTTTTATTTAGAGATAATTTTTATTCAAGTGCTTGTAAGTCCTGCTTAGATAAGCAAGACATAAATTTGAGATTCAAGGCTTGTGGTGCAGTAGCAACAAAGCGTTTAATTGATAGCGTGCGTTATCAGGATTATTCAGAGATTTTTCATTCAGAATTTGTTCGAAAATGAAGTACTCAGTTTAACGTAGATTTGTATCTCTACGTACTTCTACAAACAATATGTCTAATTTTGGGAATATCTCTTCTGCATCAGTCAACCGCCGAGACAAGTAACAACTCGAAAATTTCACAATCTATTCATTCAATATTTTTATTTTTGGAAGATAGATTACCAAAATCTAGCCACGTATTAGAAATTGAGATGTCACAGAATATTCATCTAGAAACTCTGGTTCGCTTGTTTCGTCGACGAATTAGAGATGTCTCACTCCTACATCTGTTAAGAATAGGTTTTCATGCATACAAAACTTTGTTTGGAAAATTTCTTCAATTTCAGCCTTCGAAACGAAGAGAACAAAGAAGTGTTGATCTGTTACTTCAAAATTTTTACACTTACGAAATTGATTCGACATTGTTAACTTTATGGACACAAATGCATAACTTTCAAGCGAGTTATTATGCATATGCAGATACAAAAAATATTAATATGAAAAGATTTTGTAGTTCCAAATCTAATTCTCAATTAGGTCGGATGGGTGTCGACCCATGCTTCATCCGAAGCTTTTCCATTCACTTTGGAAGATATAGAAACAAATCCTTTATAGCTTTTCATGGAACTCACCATTTCGTAAAGAAATGGATTCATTATCTTTTGATCTTTTTCAGATTTCATGTTAATTATCCAACTGAATTTATACAAATACGTATCAATTTGTTATCCACCAGTTGTGCCTTCCTCCTGGGTTACATTTCAACTATTCAGTCAGTGTCAAAAGACGTTCAAATTGAAACCATGGCGGGTTCCTACAACAGTATTTCAACTGGGGAAAAGATTTATCCTAGAATTCCAATTTTACTACTAGTTAAACTCTTGGAAAAAGAGAAGTTCTGCACTAGTACCGGACATCCAATTAGCAAACTAGCTTGGGCTGTATTAGCAGATGATGATATCTTGAACAGATTTTCGAAAATTTGGAATATTTTTTCCTCTCATTACAGTGCTGCAATAAATAGAGATGGATTGCGTAGATTGAGATATATACCACGACTTTCATGTGATAGTACGTTAGCAAGTAAGCATAGAAGTACGATACGTTTTCTACGACGTAGATTTGACCCGGAACTACCAAAAGCAGTCTACGCTTATAGCAAGTTCAATTCTTTAAAAATAAATCGAAGAGTTTGGCATTTAAACCTAATTCAATCTGTTTCATTAACATTTATTCCATTAACAATAGAAGTTCAATAAGTATTTTTGATATTTGCTTCTTCTTCCAACTCAATTTAATAAAACTTGTTACTGACTTCATTGAATGAAACAAATAGGAATATATCGCTATTGCGGCTTATCTTATACAGTCATATAGATATGGGAGTACTCAACTTGCTAATTTCATTTTGAAATCGATGTGCCGGAAGGTTATTCAATCCCAAATATTATTCTGATTTTTATTATGAATTATATCAATTTTACTTTCTCGGATTTATTTTTTTCAGTCGGTAATCTGTCAACTTTGCCGGAACGTATTTTGATTTTCAGTCTAATTACAGTTATTGTGACCGATTTATTGAACAAGGGAAGAAATACAATTTTGCTTTACCAAATTTCAATAATACCTTTGTCAATTGGCGTGGCTGCTTCACTATGTCAGTGGGGAATCCAATATTTCTCGACCGCTTCTGAAAATTGGCGGATCAGTAACTTCAGTTACATATTTAGATTTCTTGTGTTAACTTGTTCACTATTATCTGTTCCGTTATCAATTGATTACATACGATGTTCAAAAATGGCTTTGGCAGAATTTCTGTTTTTCGTATTAACTGCAGGTTCGGGCGGAATGGTTCTTTGCTGGGCAAATGATTTGGCCACCCTTTACGTGGCATTGGAACTTTCAAGCTTATCTTCTTGTTTCTTGTCTGGACATACCAAAAGGGATATAAGATCAAATGAAGCAACTACGAAATTTCTATTGATGGCTGGGGCAAGCTCGTCTCTTTTGTCATATGGTTTTTCTTTGCTGCATGGAATTTCCGGTGGACAGCTTCAGCTTGATAAAATAGCCGGCGGACTCCCGTTTAGTCAGTATTTCATTGTAATTTGTATTGCTACTGCGTCTATCACAGCTGGAATGGCGTTCAAACTTTCTCTCGTTCCTTTCCATCAATGGACTCCTGATGTATATGAAGGAGTGTGATTCGTTCGAGAAACAATTTAGTAAGCATGACTAATCGAATAGCATCATAATTGTTTCTCGTGGCATCCTGCGAGTGCGCGGGAACGCAAAGATTTCCCTACGATGGTAGTTACGTCAACAATTGACTCTTGCCGTAGTTTGTTGGTAATACTATCACTTAATGTATCATCCAACCAAATAACATACGAGTAAAACAGAGATAGGTGGCGATTTTCGATAGATTCCCTCCTAAGTTTCAAATCTATTTTTCCATATTTTATTATTTTTACACAAATTTTTCATGAATTTTTTCTTTTTATATTATGGGTAGATTTTTGAAAAGAAGAAGTTGGGAGTTTACGCGGATTTAGCTAGAATCCAGTTTATTTCCCTGTAGCTCCCTCTTTTTCCCCACCTGTTGGTAGAAAGTTAATTGGTTCGATCCCTCAGAAGCTACTGACAAATCCCTCCAACTTGATAAATCACCCCAAGATATAGTTAAA